TCTCAATGTTATACCATGTTGACAATTATACTAGAATAAAGGTAAGGTAATAGTAAGTATTACGACTAACTAGTAAGGGGGATAAGAAGGTGATATAAAGGGTAAGGTATGGCCCGGCCACTATCTTCGATAGAGGCCGGGCACTCCTCCTATTAATCCTCCTTACTTCACTAGGTTATCTACTTAATCTATATAGGTCATAATACACCTCTCTAGAAAGGTATCTTAATATATGATACTTTATATAAGATAGTACTATTATATTAGCAGTATAGAAGGCAAGATATAAGGGGAGAAGAGTATAGGATAAGATGGCATAATAAAGGGAATGGGATGGCCCGGCCACTATCTTCGATAGAGGCCGGGCTAGATGATTCACTCATCTTAATAATGCTACATACATAAGTATAGATAAGTCTATATAGTTTTAACTAAGTAAATCATAATAGACCTGTATAGAAAGGAACTCTAATATATGATGGCCCGGCCACTATCGCAGATAGTGGCCGGGCTAGATGATTAACACCTCCTATTAATCCTCCTATAATCATTAGAATGATAGTCTTATACTAGTATGTCATAATACACCTCTATAGAAAGGGTATACTAATAAAGGATACTTTATATAAGATAGTCCTATTATATTAGCAGTATAGATGACAATAGATAAGGGGGAGTATAGGATAGGATATGAAGGGATAATAAAGGGTAAGGGATGGCCCGGCCTATCGAAGATAGGCCGGGCATACATGTCTCCAATGTCTAGTCTCCTTAGTATAGACATCATTACCTTTAATCAAGCATTAATCATAGATATACTTGTTATATCATAACTCTTACTCTCTAATCGATTATATTAGCTTTAATCAGTGATATAATGGATATAGAGTATATTCCGATTATAAGTGCATATATTAAGGATAACATGAAGAGATGAGTAGGGGAAGGGATGACCATAGATGTAAGGGGATGAATAGGGTAGTATAGGGGTAGCCCGGCCTATCTTCGATAGGCCGGGCATAGATATCATCAATCATTGCATACCTATTAGCCATCATTTATCCTAGTAAACATGTAAGGACATAACCTTACTATCTAAACGATAGTATTAGCTTAAATGAGAGAGGTAATGAACATATGGGTAACCCGGCCTATCGTCTCCCCACTACATTCGATCACAGATCTCAGTAGTGGGGCCTAGGCCGGGCATAGATGTACCTTGCCTTATACCCTACTTATTGTCCCAATACATCCCCATTAATCACTATAACTTGTTAGATAAATGTATAAGACATCGTATTGATTATCTAATACAGATAGTATAATGATAGACGATTACAAGTACTATATCGGAGGGGTATAAGGAGATGGAGATTACCCGGCCTATCTCTGATAGGCCGGGCTATTATGTACCTGATCCCTACGCACTAGGTATCCCCCATTACACTCCCATATACTTAGGATAATATCCTCTAATATCATAGTGATATCTTATAGATATACTATATCTATTAGAATACCATTTATTTATATAGAATAAGATGATATACATTGTATTATGATAACAGGTACATGGATAGGGATAGATAAGGGGGATGATGTAGGGACTAGGGAATAGAGAGGATGGCCCGGCCTATCTATGATAGGCCGGGCATTAAAGTAACCATTATCTCATCATATACCTCACTTAGTATACCTTAAGAATTGTCCTAGTATATCACCATTAATTATCATGATTAAATACATCATATGTATACTATGTATCCCTTATTATACTACCATTAACGTATGAGAGTATGGGATATATGTATTAGAGTATCATAATAGAGAGAGATATGATTACAAGTACATTAATGAGTAAGATAAGGATGACCCGGCCTATCTCTGATAGGCCGGGCTATTATATACCATATGAGTATGTATGACTCTATGTCCTCTATTACAGTCCCTTTAATCTCTATAGATTCAGTGTATGAATACTAACTATAGTAAGATAGATAACTAGAGTAGTAGTATAATGGTACTCAGATAGAGGGATACAAGGGGAATCAAGGTAGTATAGGGGTGTACCCGGCCTATCTCAGATAGGCCGGGCTATTATGTCCCGGATCATACCTTTACTCTCTATCTAATAGATAGAATGATCATTATAAAAGGAGGATACATAGTTATAGGTACATCAAAATAGATATACCGATTACCCGGCCTATCGAAGATAGGCCGGGCTTATGAATCCAGTCTACTAGTTATTATACGATATGCTCTATTAATGACCCTGTTATCTGATACTCTATTAGATGATGATATACACACACTACTCTACTATCTCCATATATATTATGAATACATGTTTAGGTGATCTATACTCTAGCTATAGAGGATGTATCATAGATAAGTACTATCTCTGTACCGTTATATGGATAAGGTGTATAGACTAGGATCTACATGGCTTATATTGAGAGTGAAGGGATACAGCCCGGCCTATCAGAGATAGGCCGGGCAAGGTACTACTCATCTGACCTGGGCTATTATGTACACTATACCTTATTACAATACCTTTAATTGATTAAGAAGGGGTAAGATAACCTATACTATGATAGGGCATATATAGACACGATTACCCGGCCTATCGAAGATAGGCCGGGCTATAACTACCCCAGTAGACTATGATCTCTATGTGATTATGTCATAACATTATCTGTAATAGTAATATGTATCTGTATATAAATAGATAGATACTTAAGGTGATGAGATAGTAAGAGCTATACCTCCTACTCTCTTATAGAGATAACTGTCCTTATAATCGTATAGATATTCATTATATACCTTAGATGAGATTAAGACATGATAATAGGGGTTGTTATAAGGGAGAAGATAGGACAACATGAGGAGTTGGATGCCCGGCATCTATCTGTGATAGATGCCGGGTTAATGGTACCATCTTACTCTATCTTAATCCCTCTATACGACATCATATATACTATATATGTACCATTAATTGAGTCATAATGAGATGTATCAATGATATGGGTATAACCTGATGTATAATCCTACTACAATAAAGGGAAGGTAATAGTAGTCTTGATGGATAATGGCATAGCAATGGGATAAAGGGTATAGGATGGCCCGGCCACTATCTTCGATAGAGGCCGGGCTTTACCATTAACTCATCTGTCTCATACAACTACATAAGTCTATCATAATACATTAGTACAGAAAGGAATCTAATAGTCAATCTATTCATATATAAGTTAGTCCGATTATCTAGGCAATGTTGTGAATATAAGGAGGGATACATGGATATGAAGGAGATAAAGAGGGGATAGGATGGCCCGGCCACTATCTTCGATAGAGGCCGGGCTTAACTCCTCTCTATTATGGTCTCAATATCAGTCTAGCATAATACACTACTACTGATAGTAATACTCATTAAGTATACTTAATCTCTAAGAGATTATGATTAGACTAGCAATATTAAGGATCAATAGTCTAAGGAGTAATAAGATAGGGAATGATGGGGTATAGGATGGCCCGGCCACTATCTTCGATAGAGGCCGGGCTAGATGATTACACCCCTTAATTATGCAACATAGATAGTATCTAGAGTATATACTAAGTATGTCATAATACACCCATACAGAAAGTAACTCTAATAGAGTATACCTCTCTCTAAGATAGTCCTATTATTCAGGCAATATTGACTACCTATAAGAGAGTACTCTGTCAGTATGATACCCTCGTTAAGTCTAACTATAAATCCACCTTTAAATGAGACATAATGATAAGGAATAGATAGAGAATGTTGATGATAAATACAGCATTAATATAAGTGATAGCACGACTGATACCAGTTGAACCAAGGACTCTTAAGAGACCCTGATCAATATAGCTGTTCATGTAACCACCTAGAGTAAGTACTGGACGGATCACCTTGTTGTTAAGTAACTGATCGTAGTAGATTCTATTGCTTAGATAATCGTAGATAGCACTACGGTTTAACTTGTAAGTAAACTCATAAGTATAGACAAGAAGTGCCGATAGACTCAGACCTAAGATAAGAGGCATTAACTTGATATAAGCTGGTAGTGTATACTCTGTCTCAATGAAGTTATTGTTAACAGGTAATGACATAGCATAATGACCAATAACATTGTCTCTACCATACCCGATGTAGATACTATAAATGATGAGTACTATCATAGGTAGTAACATACCAATGTTTTCATGTACAAAACTGTAGGTATACTTGTTACCTTTAGGTGTACTTAGGAACGTTAAATACAGCACTCTTAGGCTATAAAGACTAGTAAGTGTAGCTGAACCAACTGCGATGTAGTATAGTACATAACCGCTGAATGTATAGGTACCATAAAGGCTCTCAATAATGATGTCCTTACTGTAGTAACCTGTAAGACCTGGTATAGCCATCAATGATAATGATGCTATCAGGATCGCTACATAACTGAATGGTAAGTAATCGATTAAACCACCATATTTACGCATATCTTGTGTCTCTGACATTACACTATGTATAACCGATCCGGCTCCCATGAATAGGAGGGCTTTGAAGAAGGCATGACAATACAGGTGATAGATAGCTAAGTCATAACTACTGATCCCAATAGCTAAAACCATGATACTTAACTGTGACATAGTTGACAGAGCAATTACCCGCTTAATATCATTGGTTACTAACGCGATTAAACCACTAACTAATGTAGTTAATCCTCCTAGTCAACATAATGCAAGTAACATAGTAGGTGCATACTCAAGGATAGGGTAAGCTCTAACCAATACGTATACACCCGCACATACCATTGTAGCTGCATGTAGAAGAGCACTTACAGGTGTAGGTCCCTCCATGGCTAATAGTAGTCATGCATGTAACCCTAATTGTGCACTCTTAGCCGTAGCTGCTAATGTTAATAGTAATGCTAAGATGTTTAATAATAATGTACTCATATAAGGTGATAATAAGGTGATAGTATCGAAGTCAACTGCACGATAATAGTTGATGATTAAACCTAATGCAATCACAAAGAATGTATCACCCATACGGTTAAGAAGGATAGCTGATAGTGCCGACTTCATAGCAGTGATACGTGTTGATCAGAATGAGATAAGTAAGTACGATATAACACCCACAAATTCTCAACCAATGAAGAGCATAAGGAAGTTATCAGCTACTACAAGAATAGTCATGAAAAGTGCAAAGATACTAAGGATGATGTAGAATCTATTACGATTAGGATCATGAGCCATATATGCTAGTGCATAAGCAAGTACACATAGAGTAATGATACCTACGGGTACGAGTACAGTCATAGCTAGTGAATCTAATGATAGACCATAAGGTACGATTAGATCACCTAAATTCAATCAGTTACCGAGGGTAATATTGATAGCCTCTTCATGAATATAATAGAAGTAATTCATTAGATTTTATGCCCAATAGATCCTCTTAAACGATAGTAAGCTACAAGTAGGCTGAGACCGATAGCTGACTCAGCACCTGCTAAGATTAAGATGATTAGGCTGAAGATAGTGCCATATACATCATCATAATAACCACCTATATGGATAAGCTTAAGAGTTACTGTTAGAAGTAGTATTTCAATAGCAATCAATAAGGTGATCAAGTTATTGCTACTCATATAGTAAATGAGTAATGTTGTTATAATTGCGATCATAGAAAGGGGATTCTATCGAAGATAGATGGGGTTAGTATCTAGAGATGGAGAGCTACGTATATAGGGGAACAGAGTAGGCTAAGGAGATGTACAGATATGCCGTATCTGACCTGATTGGATAGGCAGAAGGGTGTATGACTGAGTGGTTTAAGGTGTGATATTTGAGCTATCAAGGTTAATAACCCACGTGTTCGAATCACGTTGCACCCGGCAATGATTATGGCGGAATTGGTATACGCGATTAACTTAGGATTAATTCCTTATGGGTTCGAGTCCCATTAATCATACACTTTTAGCTATTAAATCATCATAATATGACCCTTATATACTTCATTATCTTACTAGGTGTTTCTGTATTAGGTAGAAGCTTACCAACTTATGGTAAAACACTTATACTAATCGCAAGTATACTCCTAGTAATACCAACTATGTCCGACTGAGAGGAAGTCGGTGTATATTATACAGCTGATGGTATCGCTGATGTCTTCATCTTATTAACAGCTTACCTGCTACCTCTTAGCATCATCGCTAACTGGAACAATGTCAAAGGCATTCTTTTCTATGAACTTGTACTCAATTTAGGTGCCATCTTACTCATTAACTTCATGTGTCAAGATATGCTATCTTTCTATGTGTATTTTGAAGCATCTTTAGCACCTCTATTCATCCTTATTGGACTGTATGGAGCAAGCAACCGGGATAAGGCCTCTGATTACATCCTTATATATACCCTATTCAGTAGCCTGTTTATGTTACTAGCTATAGGGACTTATGAGGTACTAATTGGTAACACTGACTATCAATCGATTAGCCTAGTAGTTTTATCAACTGATTTACAATGTATCTTATTCTTATGCTTAACGATAGGAATAATGGTTAAGACACCGCTAGTACCGGTACACACATGACTACCTGTAGTTCATAGTGAGAGCCCACTTGCAGGGTCTATGTTATTAGCTGGTGTTATTCTTAAACTAGCTATCTATGCTCTTATCCGTCTGGTTATCCCTAGCCTTTCTGATGCTACTGTTTTATATACACCTGTAGCTTACTTAATTTGTGCTGTTACAATCATATATACATCACTCATTACATTAAGACAGTCAGATCTTAAGGTTATCGTTGCTTACAGCTCTATTAGTCATATGGCTGTCTGTATCTTAGGTATACTATCTAATAGCCTTACTGGTATCAGTGGTAGCTTAGTATTAGGAATTGCCCATGGGTTCGTATCACCTGCTCTCTTCATCATTGTTGGAGGTATCCTCTATGACAGATACCACAATCGTCTCATCTATTACTATCAAGGATTGATCACATATATGCCGATCTTATCGATCTATCTACTGATCCTATCCTTCAGTAACATTGGTACACCATTAACTGTTAACTTTATCGGAGAGTTACTTAGCCTTACTGGTGCTATCAACCGGTCAGCAATACTAGGAGCTGTATCGGCTCTATCCGTATTATTATCAGCTGCTTACATGCTTAAGGTAACTAACCGTTTAACAGGAGGTATTAGAACACCTTACATCGCCTTAACTAGTGACTGTACTTACAGAGAAAGTCTGCTGATGTTATCGTTAATCATACCTACGATCTTCTATGGAGTCTTCCCTAACGGTATCTTAAACATGACCTGACAAAGCACTAGACTTCTATATCTATTCATTAATGAGAGAGGGTGAGATCATAGGTAACAGTATGATAGTAGGTTAATGGTAGACCCTGGCACTTCCAATGCTACTGTGCGTGTTCGATTCACGTCTATCATATCACATCATGTTAGCTGGTGTTACGAGCTTATTGCAGATAAGCTTACTAGGGTTCAATTCCCTACATGATGTTACCCGCATTATTTGAAGTCTATTAGTTCATATGTTTATAGTGCTTAATTAATCGAGAATAATATTGATCTTGATATAGCTAAAATAATGCCGACCAGGTTGTATCGTAATTGGTAACGAGTCTACATTGGGTGTAGGAAACTAGGGGTTCGAGTCCTCTCAACCTGATTAGTCTACCTTTATATTATCACATTGATATTAACTAATCTAACCCGATTAATATGCCACAATTAGTACCATTCTATTGAATGAACTTACTTACAGGTGGAATCGTAGCTATAACTGCATTACTTTATGTAGTATCAACGATTATATTACCTAATATTCTACGTCTATTAGTAGCTAGAGCGATCATTGTACGTGTATAGTACACATCGATTGCCCGGGCACTATCTTTGATAGAGCCCGGGCCCATGTCACCACCTGACTCTCTCCCTATATCTAACCATCCCGGTACCTTTATTCTACCATGTTCTACTCACCTTTAGATCAGTTCGAAATTAAGCCACTCCTATTGGTTAATAACTATCTAACTCTATCTCTTACTAACTTCACTTTATACCTTATTATCGTAGCATCTTTAATGCTTAGTTACAGCAGCATTATTGGTCACTCATCATTAAAAGGTACTAGATGAACAGTAGCCATCGTATCCTTATACGACACCATTTATAACTTAGTATCATCACAGATTGGTCGTGCCGGTGGGATCTACTTCCCTCTTATCTTCACCATCTTCAACTTCATCTTCCTAGCTAACCTAGTGTCTATGATCCCATACTCATTTGCTATCTCAGCTCAGTTAGTAGCTATCGTTGCTTTCAGTCTAGCTTTATGACTAGGTAATGTTATCTTAGGTCTATACTTACATGGTTGAGGATTCTTTGCACTATTTGTGCCTAGTGGAACACCACTTCCTTTAGTACCTGTACTAGTTCTTATCGAAGCCTTATCATACTCATCAAGAGCGATCTCATTAGGACTTCGTTTAGGTGCTAACATCTTATCAGGTCACCTTCTTATGCTTATCTTAGGGTCATTAATCGTTAACTTAATGAGTTCATCTATCTTTGGATTCGTTGGTGGTATTGTTCCTATTGTAGCAGTAGTTGCTATCACTATCCTTGAGGTTGGTATTGCCATCATCCAGGCTTATGTGTTCAGCATTCTTCTATCAGGTTATATTAAAGACTCTGTATCTCTACATTAGTCTCACATCCTTCGATTGAAGGGTCATTTAACCATGATATCTAAGTCTAACTATTCATTACTATTAGATCACCATTATATGTTATATATGATCATATGGGTAGTGTATACGATGTAGTTGGCATATACAGTGAAGCCCGACAGATCTTGATCTGTCGGGCCATATCCTCTATGCATCTCTTTAATGCCACTTAGATCATACCCTATCCCTTATCTGTTAGGTTCTTAGGTTAGAATCTACGATGTAATTACCATTAGATGGTATCATCTTACATTATAGAGACTTAAGGTGAGTTCCTATTATCCTATCACTTTCTTATCACATAAGATTATGATTAGATAAAGGTATATAGATGGTCTATATCCTATACCACGGAGTATACATACTTAATGTAGGATTAATCGATACTTCAGGGGTAATGATAGTGATCATAACCATTACTCTAGTAATCATGATATAATAGGCATTATTGATATAGAATGGTAGTATATGAAGATAGATGGGGAGTAGGGGATACATAGGTACCCGCGGAGCATACGTTATACCAGCTATGTAACCATTGCCTTGTACGCTCCGCGGGCCCCATCCCTCGTGCAATAGATAGAGTCGAACTATCATGTTAAGATCATGAATCTTATATGTTACCTTTACATTATATTGCAGTTGTAATAAGCTTACCTACTCTTATTCTCTCTCTATACCTTATCCCTCTATTACCTCCGATATATGCCTTATACATCGTATATGAAGTATAGGTTGTTCTTATACTATCTAACCTTCTTTATTCTAAGGTACTATGATATCTTACCATAATAAGATGAGATATATAGGATGAGATAGGGGAGATGATGACAGGTATAGGATAAGGTGATAGATTGCCCGCCCTATCGTAGATAGGGCGGGCTAATGGATGATACATCATGTTAGGTTACAACTCTATAGATTAATGCTTATGTAATAAGGTGTTAGTACCTACACCCGCCCTCTATCATAGATAGAGGGCGGGCTATCCCTCTCTTACTCCTATTTCCCCTTCATATCCTCCTTATATACACCTACTCTAATCGTAGAGACCTTACCTCTTATAGTATATGATTATAATGGTAGATAGATCATATCAATCTAACCTATAGAGAGATCATAACTAGTATCTGTTATACACCTATAGTGCTACCTGGATACCTTTTATAGTACATCTAATGTATCGTTAACTATACTAGTAATGAGTTATACAAGATAAAGGAGTATACATAGGATATATGTCGAGATGTATAGGTATTCATGACCTCCTTCTATTACATATACTCTAATCGTATACTATACCAAACCTGAGTATAAGATTATAATGGTATATAGATAAGGTTAACCTATCTTATAATGAGACCATAGAATGAGCTATATAATGGGGTATAGATCATATAATATATATGCTCTATGTTATACATCTATAATGGTACCTAGATAGGTATACATATACATTAATAGTAAGTACTAGCTAAAGATAAGGGGAATAGGGCATGGGGTATGGATGGCCCGGCCTATCTCTGATAGGCCGGGCTGGTTCTTATGTTCATTCATATTGCTACATATTGCCCTATTAATCCTATAGTCTTCTATTTAAGTATAGATGATCTATGATCTATGATCTACATAGCATTAGTTAGTAGGGATACCCGCCCTCACTACGTGAGGGCGGGCTATCTTGTACCTCATCTATCCTTATTAATGCCTCTCTAATCCATATCACTCCGTATACCTTACTTAACCTGTCTACTTACTTATTATGCCATAATAATCGGTATACTCTATCTTACTCCTACTTAGATGAATAAATGGTACTCTAATCAATTGATATGGATCAATCCTATATACATACATATACATAAGTAAAAGGGAGTGTAATAAGGGAGAGGTATGTTATAGAGTAAGGGATATAATAGCCCGGCCTATCTTGGATAGGCCGGGTAAAGGATGTACACTCTACATTGATTACACCTAGTTAGATAGTATATGGTTACATAGTATGATAACTAATAGGAGGTAATGATACTATTAACCCGGCATCTATCTGTGATAGATGCCGGGCATCCCAACTACATATGTTGCCCCATTACATCCCCTCTATTATGATACTCATTCCTTAATCACTATACTTATCCATATGATTAATAATAGGTGTATTAATAGGACTAAGTTAACATACTTACTCATAGGTAAGCCCGGCCTATCGTCTCCCCACTACATTCGATCACAGATCTCAGTAGTGGGGCCTAGGCCGGGCCATTGGTTACCTATCCCTGTCTTAGGATGTTTACCCTTATCTACTTACCTTTATATATAATAAGAATCATAACCTTACTCTATATAAGATAAAGGGACATACATAAGAGAGTACGACATAGGATAGTGAGGTATAGACACATACAGCCCGGCCTATCAGAGATAGGCCGGGCCACTCTCCCCTCCCATTCATCCCCCTTTAATCCTTAGTATTACCTTGATCAAGTATACTATTCTTAGCTTAATGTTCACTATTAGATAGACAATTATTAACTCATAACTAGAGTTATACATACCTTAATGATTACTGCTAGATTAATAGTCTATTATATAGGACATATGGATGACTCTATATAAGCTGATATATCATACATTAATGGAGGGCTAATAGGGCACTCAGGGAGAGATGAAGGTATATGTGATATAGATCATAAACCAGGATTACAGTAGCATTATTGAGATCAAGATAAGGGATAATGTAGATGATCATATAAGTCTTATAACATAAGGAGTAATATATGTGAATGAAGGGTAACATAAGTAGTACGACTTAAAGCCCGGCCTATCAGAGATAGGCCGGGTATAGAGAGTATACTTAAATCATAATGATTATATACAGTTACATAGTGATCAGTATGGCATATAGAGGGTATGATTATACATATGGATACGATTACCCCGGCATCTATCTGTGATAGATGCCGGGCATCCCTACTAGTATGTTATCCCCTCCCTTCTTAGTCATTCATTGTCTTATTAACATCATTCATAATAACTGCTATATATATCGATATATATCTACTAGTTATAACTATACTATCATATAAGCATAAAGTTAGGGGTTAGTAGTGTATAGATAGAGAGTACAGTAATACGGGCCATCCTATATCACCACCATTCCTTATGTTAGGTCCCTTTATAGGTATGAGTATGATGACATACTATCTTAGTACCATTAATGGGATGAGTTAATGATCAAGCCCGGCCTCTATCGAAGATAGTGGCCGGGCCATCCTATACCTTTTATCTTAGTCAGTCCTATTACTCCCTCATTATACCCCTTAAGTATCCATTACTATGATCCTTATGAAATAACATTAGGTTTAATAGGTATATATTAGACAGATGTCATAGTCATAATATTGTCTTCAATAATGAGAGTTTAATGGGAAGTTGAGTGATACACGGGTAAGCCCGGCCTATCAGAGATAGGCCGGGTCAATAGAGCAGTCTTATCCTCCATCTTATATCCTCTATCTAGCTTATTACATGCCCTTTAATGATTAACCAAATACATCATAGATCGTAGATCATACATGATACATGATACCATGTATAAGGATTAAAGGTGTTTAGATAGAAGGGTGAGATATATCTGGGATAACTCAGCCCGGCCTAGGCCCCACTACTGAGATCTGTGATCGAATGTAGTGGGGAGACGATAGGCCGGGCCATCCCATCCTATACCCTTACCCCTGTCTCATTAGTGTGTCCCATTACATACCCATTATCTATACATAATCTATGTAGACTAGGTTATACTTAATAAGACTAGGTTTAATAGGTGTATCTTGATACAATATAGACCAATAGGAGGTAAATGATACCTGAGTAAGCCCGGCCTATCAGAGATAGGCCGGTATCGGTGTACCACTCACTTAACCTAGATTATGCCCCATAGATCATGTTATGTTCCATATCTGATGATATAATGATTAATGATGTCTCTATAAATCATATAGATTATATAGGGTTAGATAGTAGTTAATAACAGGTATATGACAGTACACATGAGTACTATTAACCCGGCATCTATCTGTCATAGATGCCGGGCATACACCTCGTAGGTGCCCCATTACTTCCTCTATACTTCGTCTCATCAATATCGTTCATAATAACTGTTATATTAATCGATAGTTACTATAGTAAGGTATTCTAGTACTTATATACTATCTTATAAGCATTAAGTTAGGGATTAGTAGAGGATATGGGTAGAGAGTACATAACAGCCCGGCCTAGACCCCACTACTGAGATCTGTGATCGAATGTAGTGGGGAGACGATAGGCCGGGTTAAGAGAGTATACCTTAGCTACATCATGTATCCTATTACAAGTCCTTTAATGATTATAGACTCATATACTATGATATGGAGTATAAGGTGCTTATATAGATGACTAATACAGCCCGGCCTATCAGAGATAGGCCGGGCCATCCTATACCCTTCTCTCATTCCTTAGTACTCTTATACCTCTTAGTATTCATTACTATCATCTTATAAAGAACATTAGGTTTAATAGGAGTATCTACACTATATCTGAGGTACAAGATTACCTACTATAATAGTAGACTTAATTGGTATACTTAAGTATCATCATGTAGACTATTACAAGTACATTAATGATGGGTAAGATACAATACAACATGATGACTGGATAGGAGGCTAACACAGCCCGGCCTATCAGAGATAGGCCGGGCCATACCATTCCCTTTCTCTGTCCCATTAGTTAGTACTATTACTCCCTATAAGACTTGATACAATATTATCAACAATAATAGGAGTCTAATAGTAAGGTCAATCAATCAGACCAGTAAGCCCGGCCTATCAGAGATAGGCCGGGTCAAGACTAACCATCATTACTACCAGATTAAAGCCTAATCAATAGGTGTTCTATTACATCCTTATTATCAGTTAAGTATGTATAACTAGAGTCTACTAAATAATAGTGGTTTAATAGGGGTATCTTATAGTTAGATATAGTGTACAATATTATGGGTAATAATAGGGATTTAATGGGACCTACACCAGTAAGCCCGGCCTATCAGAGATAGGCCGGGTTATCCCTACCTTATACTTACCTGAGATACTCTACCCTTAATGCCTATGTAATAGTAAGTTATGATGTTATAGAGTAGTATATGACTTATATCATGATCAATGCCCGGCCTATCAGAGATAGGCCGGGTACCCCTATATCCTCATGATATACTTAATTAATGCTACTGTTATCCTGACTATAAGACTATATATGAGTTAATGTTAAACTACCTACATATAAGGGCTATGGATAGTAGAGACTAATCTTATACACATCTAGTATAATGAATGCCCGGCCTATCAGAGATAGGCCGGGTTATCCTATAACGTTACTATGTCCTTATCATCTACTTAATTAAAGGTATTCTAATAATGACTTAAGGTCTATATATTACCGTATGTAAGGTGATATATCAATGCCCGGCCTATCAGAGATAGGCCGGGCTATCCCTACCCGGTATTACGTACGATTCATACTATGTATGTCTAATTAATGCCACTCTAATCCTATCTATTGTTATATAGGAGTTAATGCTTTACTACCTGCATTTAAAGGCTATACCTTTAACCTATACTAATCTTGTAGTATATATGATTAAAGGGTATGTAATAGTAAGTAAGAGGAGATAAAGGATGTAGGGTATGAATGAATGCCCGGCCTATCTCCGATAGGCCGGGCTACCCCGTATGTCTATTCATATCCCCCCTATATTTAACCTTATTAGATCGTACTTATAATCAGTGATGATTGATCTCTACCTTAAAGGTCATTATATCGTATAGTTGGGTACATATCTATATGATACTCATTACTCTAAGGTATACTAAATAAAGAGGATGTAATGGTAGATGTATGATATAGATGATCACTATGCCCGGCCTAGGCCCCACTACTGAGATCTGTGATCGAATGTAGTGGGGAGACGATAGGCCGGGTTACCCGGTATGTACATTACCCCTCCCATATTGCTAATCATATCGGTTATCAAGTATAATCTCATACTCTAAGATGTATGTATTATAATAGGTGCAGGTATAGGTGGATAGTTAGAGGTTACTTATGAATAGGGTAAGGGATACCATGTACCTCATGATAACCTTAATTATATATACTGTAATCGTAACTATAGGTATATGTATAGATAGATGAGTTAATACTTAATTATCAGCATTTAAGGGAGAAGGATAGATAACAGGTATAGTCTAGACTATATGAAGATATATGCCCGGCCTATCAGAGATAGGCCGGGTTAACCATGATACTCTATCTACCTAGGTTACCCTTAATAAAAGGTACTGTAATCATATCTTAAGAGATATAAGGTAGACTACCTATATAAGGTGATAGTACTATGCCCGGCCTATCATAGATAGGCCGGGTAAGGATATCCCATGTATCCTTGGTTCTACCCAATTAAAGCTACTATAATCATATCCTAAGGTCTATATGATATACTCCTAGTATTAAAGGTAATGGATGGATATCAGGTATAACATAAACTATATGATATAATATAGGATTAGATAGTATTATCTAGTTAAAGGGTATCTAGTACGATATATGCCCGGCCTATCAGAGATAGGCCGGGTTAACCATGTCCCATATGTTATCCTTAATTAAAGGTACTGTTATCATGACTATATAGAGAGATACACCTATCATTAAAGGGTATAGATCTATGCCCGGCCTATCAGAGATAGGCCGGGCTATCCCTACCACTATTAAATACCATTTATGTCTACCTAATCGTATGTATAGATCTAATAGTATATAAGCTAATATAGCTACTCTAATCAGATGATATCTTACTTGATATACAATATGATTAATGACTCTGTAATAGAGTAAGAGGTAAGAGAGGGGCATATAGAAGACATCAATGCCCGGCCTAGGCCCCACTACTGAGATCTGTGATCGAATGTAGTGGGGAGACGATAGGCCGGGTACCCACTATAGGCCCTATGTCCTGTGTCCCTTATAATAGCTACTCTTATCCTACTATAAGTAGTGATATGCTTATGATCTCATTCTTAAGATACAATACCATTAATGTCTACCTAATCGTATGTATAGATGTAATAGAATCTATGTTAATATAGGTACTCTAATCATAGGATATCTTACCTGATATACAATACAGGATGGTACTGTAATAGTGGTAAGGGTTAGATATAAGTCTATGACATATAGAAGACATCAATGCCCGGCCTATCATAGATAGGCCGGGTTATCCCTACCCGTATTAGCTACGATTAATAGCTATGTTGTCTCATTAATACTACTGTATTCATATCTATTACGATAAATGAGGATGTAATAGTTGATAGAGTATGTATGTCAGGGTTAGCCTATATAGGTTACTATAACCTCAATTAATGGTACTGTTATCGAATTTATAATGAGATATGGGTATGTAATGGTAAGTAAGAGCATATAGAGGATATAGGGAATGAATGCCCGGCCTAGGCCCCACTACTGAGATCTGTGATCGAATGTAGTGGGGAGACGATAGGCCGGGTTATCCCTACCCGTATCAGGTACGATTAATTACTATGTTGTCTCATTAAGATCATTATATTCAATCTATTATGATTAAAGGTTATCTTATAGTAAGTAAGAGGTGAGAGATATGATAGAGTATGTATGCCCGGCCTATCAGAGATAGGCCGGGTTACCCTATCTATAGTCATATAGATCAGTTAAGGTAGTACTACCTAGATTTAAGGTATATAGATAGTATATACCTAACCTATACTAATCTAGTAGTATATACGATATAAGGGTATGTTCTAGTAAGTAAGAGGACATAGAGGATATAGTGAAGGAATGAATGCCCGGCCTATCAGAGATAGGCCGGGCTACCCGTATATCTATACATATCCTCCTCTATTTAAGCATCTATAATCGTACATATTTAAGATAAGGTACATCTATACCATGTATCTCTATTAAAGGGGTAGGAATGATGACATATATGATCAGAGATATAAGTAGACCTATGCCCGGCCTATCGGAGATAGGCCGGGCTACCCGTATGCCTATACATAGGTCCCTATACTTATGCTTATAAGATCGTACATATCATCTGATAAGGTAGATCTATCATGTCCCTAGATTAAAGGTCATTATATCGTATAGTGAGGGATATATTCATATGATACTGATATACTCCAAGGTATACTAAATAAAGGGGATGTAATGGAGGGAGAGTATATGAATAAGATTGAAGACATCAATGCCCGGCCTATCATAGATAGGCCGGGTTGTCCCTATATACATTACCCTACCATTACTGCTAAGTATATCGGTTATATAGTAGTATATCCTACTCTATGATGTATGTATCATAATAGGTATGAGTATAGGAGATTGTCATTAGACATAGGTAATAGATACTCATGTCCTATGATTACCTTAATTATATATACTGTAATAGTAACTATACTTCTATGTTGAGATAAATGAGTTAATGCTTAATTATTGGCATTTAATGGTGATGAGAAGATAACAGGGATAGGCTATAGTATATGCCCGGCCTATCGGAGATAGGCCGGGTTAACCCTGATACTCCATGTACCTAGGTTCACCTTATTAAAAGGTACTCTAATCATGGGATATGATCTCTATGTATACTACCTGCATTAAAGGGAGATCTATGCCCGGCCTAGGCCCCACTACTGAGATCTGTGATCGAATGTAGTGGGGAGACGATAGGCCGGGTTATGAAGGTATACTCATGTCCCCTCAATAAAAGGTACTCTAATCATATCATATGATCTAGATGGATACTACCAGTATTTAACCCTACCAGGTATTTAATACGATTAATGGTTATGTAATAGTAAGTAAAGATGTAATAGAACATAAGCTAACATATAGTTAGATGAATGCCCGGCCTATCAGAGATAGGCCGGGTACTATGTTCCCTTATCATCTCCTTAATAATAGGTACTCATATCATAGATAGATATACTATCTAATTAATACCATTAATGGTATTGTAATAGTAGTAAGAGTATATAACATATAGAAGACATCAATGCCCGGCCTATCGAAGATAGGCCGGGTGAAAGGATACCTATATGATGTATAAGATATTGCCCAGGAGATAAGGAATAATTATGAACCTCATCAGTATACGATGATATAGATGAAGAGTCAAATGACGTCCAGAACGTGCAGGTAAAGGATCGTTGTCTCAGCACCTACATGACTAGTATTAGTGAAGTCATAGTTGTAGACACGATAAGTACAGATCATAAGCATGATAGTAAGCATGATCATGTGTAGCCCATGTAGTCCTGTTAGACTGAAGAAGGTTGATCCGAATACACCATCACTTAATGTGAACCCTGCGTAACTGTACTCTAAGTACTGGAAGTACACAAAGAGTGCGATTAATAGAGTAGTATATGTGAATCCGTATAGAGTATGTGATCTGTTACCCTCAATCAATGCATGATGTGCATATGTAACAGTAACACCTGAAGCAAGTAAGATGATAGTGTTAAGTAGAGGTAATTCTGCAGGTGAGATCACTGGAATACCTACAGGAGGTCATTGCATACCTAGATCCATAGTAGGGTTCAGAGCTGAGTGTAAATAGGCTCAGAATAGTGAGGCGAAGATAAGGATCTCTGACAGAACAAACAGTAAGAATCCCTGATTAAGCCCTCTTTTTACAGCGATAGTATGATCACCTAAATAAGTGCTCTCTGCAATGATGTCTTTGAATCATAATGTCATACTATAAAGTACGGCAATAACTGCTAGTACAATAGGTCAGATACTTGAGATATAACCATGAGCTGTAAGACCTAGAGATAATGCTAGATCCATAAGGCTAAATGAGGTAAAGATAGGTCAAGGAGAAGGACCAACTAAATGGAACGGGTGTAGTTGTAGATAACCACGGATATTATTAGTCATAAAAGGTTATGAGATAAGGACAATGTATAGTAAATAAGAGTGAGAATGACTGGACTCGAACCAGTATAGCTTGCTTAAAAGGCAAGAGTCCGAACCTTTAGACGACATTCCCGGCTATGCCTATGCTGAGAGTTGAACTCAGACGGATCACGCTTCAAGCGATTGCTCTACCATTGAGCTACAGAGGCTATGTCAAGAGCAGATAGAGTCGAACTATCATCTAATGTGTTGAAGACATCAGCTCTACCTTTGAGCTATACTCTTTTCCATCCATCTATCATATAGACGATTAATTTAGCTGTAATGGACTCGAACCATTAACCTAGACGTGTAAGATCCATGATTTACCGTTAATCTAACAGCTATTGTAATAAGGGTTAAGATACCCTAATAGGAATCGAACCTATATGGATATATTAGAAGTATATCATTCTACCATTGAATTATAGGGTATGTGATCGGCCAATCAGTGAATCGAACACTGAACCTATAAACAGGCACTATATAGCAAATAGCTTGATATTACCAATATATCAGATTGACCCGATTAAATCCGCAATACATCAGACTTGAACTGACATCTTCTACAGTGACATTGTAGGGCTTTACCATTAAGCTAGTAATGCTGACTGAATCAATACGATTCGAACGTATATAACCTAGACCAAATCTAGGGGACTTGCCGATTAGTCAATGATTCATTGACTTACCTATCACTCCCTCTCTATTCCTATTCATTTACACACATAACTCGATATAAAGCCTATTACATCGTATACATTGTATAGATGGTCTATATCTGATATAGATGGAATATCTCCTATATAGAGACCATTTTATATGTATACATGTTTATGACTAAATAAAGGAGTATATATAGGATATAGTTCATATACTATAGTATATAAGGATAAAGGGGAGGAGATAAGGAGATAACCCTAACGAGAATCGAACTCGTATAGCAACTATGAAGAAGTTGAATCATACCATTAGATCATAGGATCAGAAAGACTGTCTTATATAGGAGTTGAACCTATAACCTTTCGATTACAAAACGAACGCTCTGCCAATTGAGCTAATAAGACGGCAGTAAGGGTAACTACTGAGACTCGAACTCAGATAGGCCGTGCCACATACGGGTATTCTACCGTTGAATTATAGCTACCATAAAGGGAATGAGATAGGACTGAATCGAACAGTCGCAGCCAAAGGCATTATAGCTACAATATAACTCTAATTACCAACATTAGAACTATCCCAATACCTGTTATGACTGGCGGGACTTGAACCCACACGGATACTACCTATACAGCTTAAATGTATTATGTCTACCAATTCCATCACAGTCACTATTACCTTACCTATGAATGAATAGTTATACATAAGCTATAGCATCTATTACATAGATTCATGCTGGTACTGCTATTGCAGCCCCAAATAAGATAGGTAGGAAGATCATTCAACATAAATTGATGAGTTTATCGTATCTTACCCGAGGTAATGTAGCACGTACTCAGATGTATGTAAAGGCGAATACATTAGCTTTTAATCCTAGAATTATACCAGTACCACCACCAAAGAATAAGATGGCAGTTAAGGTGCTGAGGAAGAGGATAGATGCATACTCTGATAAGAAGAATAAGACGAAAATACTACTACTGTACTCGGTCATGTGACCTGACACTAGCTCCGATTCAGCCTCTACATTGTCGAATGGAGGTCTAGCACATTCCGCTACACATCCTATGTAAAACATTACCGCTAATGGTAATAATGGTATACCATATCAGATAGCCTCTTGTAAGTAAACGTACTTAGAAAGGTTCATAGTTCCTGCTAATAGGATCGCAAGTAATACAATAGTTGTAAGAACTAACTCATAACTGATTAATTGGGCAGTAGAACGGATAGAACCTAGAAGAGAGTACTTACTGTTAGCTGATCAACCAGCTAATAAAGTACCGAATACACCGACACTACTTATGGCTAATGTTAGAATGAATCCATAACTGCTATCATAGATAGTAACACCAGGTGCGAATGGTATAACGGATCAACATAATAGAGCTGAGATAAGGGAGATAACAGGACTGATGAAAAGTATGAGTTTATCGGCATGAGTAGGGATAATGATCTCTTTAAGTAAGAGCTTAGCTGCATCAGCAATTGCCATTAGAACACCATAATATCCTACAGCATTAGGACCTACCCTACGTTGCATGTAACCTAAAGTTTTACGCTCAGCTACCGTTAAAAATGCTACTGCTAATAGGACACTTACGAACATAAGTAGTAACTCAATAAAGTTAAGCATTTATCGTGTGATAGCAATAGCCCCTATAACAGATAGCACTAAGATGACTCCTAATAGGAGTAAGATCAATGCGTACTCACTATAGAATAAAGTACCGACTACATCGAGTTCATTATACGTGTTATATACCGCTTCTACAGGGGCATAAGATTCGTATGATATATCAAATGGAAGAAGGACGATTAATAGTAAGAAGATAATAAGAGGGTTCATACCACCCACAGGAGTATACTCTATGTTTAATAGGGATAGGATGAAGAGGAATAGGATAGCGATAGCACCTACATAAACCAGGATATAAAGGATACCCATAAGGACATAGCCGCTGGCATAGAGGGAGATAGCCACACTAAGGAACAAGCATATCAAGGCTAAGATACTCTGCACCGGAGATAGGAGACCTATAGCCAATACGCTTGCTATACCACTAATTAAGGACATTAGATTGAATCTATAAGAATGAAGACTAAAAATGCTTCATTAACAAGGGCTAATACATACATAACGTCATAACTTAGAATCGAACTAAGATCAATACATTAACAGTGTACGGCTCTACCGTTGAGCTATTATGACTTCCGATTAGCTTACCTATCTTATTCTCGTTATCACCTAGTCACTCGATGAAGTCTTCGATTGAGACACACTCTAGTTTAATAGGCATCATACCGTGGTTAACTCCACATAACTCACTACACTGTCCGTAGTACACTCCTGTACGTTGGATCAGAGCACTTACTTGGTTCAGTCTTCCCGGTGTAGCGTCCACTTTCATACCTAATGAAGGGATAGTGAAACAGTGGATTACATCGTTAGCTGTTACAACGAATCTAATGTGAGTATCAACTGGAACTACGATTGAGGTATCAGTATCTAAGAGTCTTAGGTTACCTGGCTCAAGCATGTCGTCAGGGATTACGTACGATTCGAACTCGATTGTTTCACCTACTGAGTCAACGAAGTCAGAGTACTCGTATTTTCAGTATCATTGCAGTCCGATGACCTTAATTGTCATAGCTGGTGTTAATACCTCATCACATAGGTATAACAGGATGAATGATGGGAAGGCGATAAGTAACAGAATAATAGCAGGGAAGATCGTTCAGATGATCTCAATTACCTGTCCATGACGGATGTACTTGTATGCAAATCTGTTGTCTTTATAGTCATGTATGATGACATAAAGGATATAAGAAACTAGTCCTAAGATAAGGCATAGATAGAACATGATATGGTCATAGAGTTCATGGATACCTTCTGCGTTAGGAGTAGCAGTATCTTGTAGTCTAATACCTCATGGTGTAGGTACGTCTAGATAGATCATATTTAAGGTGATTTAATCGTATATATAGACAGATGGAATCCATCGGAATTGAACCGATATTCCTCGCATGCAAAGCGAGTGATCTACCATTAATCTAGGATCCCTGTCAGTCTTACTTTCTTTCCTTAAGTTTTGAGGTAATTGTCCTTCATTTAACATGGATATGCTCCATAGATCAGTGTAACAGTCATATGAACCGATTACACTAGCACATTGTTATCTTCAATGTTTTGTTCAACAAACAGCTATAGACTTCGTATTTGATATGCGGTCAATACTTATTGCTGCTAGGCTTAGCTTATAACTTAATACTCGATTAAATAAGCATTTAGTTATCACCATTGGTCTAGATTACATAATCCTCTCGTACACATGTAATAAAGCTGTTGTTATAGTGCAATAGATGATAGAAACATTACTGGCTCACGCCGTAATTAACCCATCTCAAGTAGCTCCTTAAATGACGAACAGTCATACCCTTTATAGTTGCTGCGACCATAAGGATGAGCCTAGACGACATCGAGGTGGCAAACACCGCTGACGATATCAACTCTCTAGCGGTATTACCCTGTTATCCCTAACGTAACTTTGATTCGCTATCGACATACTCTGCTTTAGTCATTGCCTGTTCACTATACAATACTTACGTACTAAAGACACCTGTAAGTGCCTCTATCATAACACAGTTAAGTCATTATCCTTATCATTGTCTATCCATCCTATTTATGCTAGATAAATCGGGTATAATGGAGTAGAGCTGACTAATTACCATTTAGCCTCACTGTATCTGGATATACTATTAGAACTCCATTTCTAGAGTTAATTACAAACAAGTCTTATAGACACATCAGTTATTCTTTGTGATGTCGACGCCCCATCGAAACTAACCAAGTTATCATGTCTCTCCTATGCCACGATTAAGTAAGCATATTTCTATGGAGATTAGCTACGGACTACGCTTACTAAGCTGTACGAGTACATAGGCTTATAAAGGGTAGTGAATAGCAAGGTAACTCTATAGTAAAGCTGTATAGGGTCTTCTCGTCAATCTATTGCTGATACAGTATCTTCACTGCAATTACTATTTCACTGAGAACCATATGGATACATCTATAGCATCGTGTACTCATTCATGCAGGACGCCAATTAAACGTCTAGGAATTTCGCTACCTTCGGATCCTCATGATAAGACCGCCGTTAACTAAAGCATTATGTGTTATCTCTCTAGCACCGGGCAGGTAGCACCTATTATACCATCCCTTATGGGACTGCAATAGGCTATGTTTTTGGTAAACAGTCGCACTATATTCAAGAGGTTATACTCTTATTGCCGAGTTCATTCATATGGCTTATCTCATACCCTATTTTATCTTATATAATCAAGATATAGTACACCAGTGTCGGTCTACAGTACGGTTAGCACTATTTCTAGTCATATTACTCATCTCCTATCTATCTTCATAGATACGATTAGAGGCCGTTAATTTGTAGTAAAACCTTGTACATATAGGGGAAGGGCTTATCCCTCCTTACGTTACTCAAGTCAGCATATTCTGCACCATTAATAGTATGGTGTGGTCTGTTACCATAGTTACTATTAGAGTAACTATTTACTGTTCAGTCAACAACTTAGGCCCGTATATCTACTCCTACTATCTATGTATCAGTTAATGCGTTGTTACACGTTCTCTAGCAGATGATTACTATCATATCCACTGATTAACTGTCTTATTAGAAATTCTTAAACATAATGCTTAAGGGATAGGATTAATACCACTTAGTTGTTATTAAGGACTTACACCGAGTAATCTAGGTTATTCCCTTCTCATCTAGGTACCTTATCGCACCTAGATTGACTGATCAAATTAATGCTACTTAACTAGTTCAGATGTTAGATTCGTATGATAAGCTCTAATAGCTCCCATAAATATCAATTAATGTCCATGACATAAGAGATATGTTCAAATCTAGTGATTTACCTAGTAATGCATATTTAATCGCTATACTAAGATATATTTCACAGACAACCAGCTATCTGTATATGAGAGTAGCCTTTCACATCGATACACAACTCTCCAGAGGGTATTGCAACACCCACCTGTTAGGTCTACATAGTCAATAAAGTGTTAACTACATAACCTGGTCATGTATAGATCATATACTTTCGGGTCTAGCCCCATTAACTATATCATCCGATTAAATCCAATGTTTCTTTCGCTAATGAAGCTAACTCACTGACCCATTATACAAGAGGTACGCTATTCTATAGCTGCTCCTTATCTAAGTATTTGTTTACTGTCTTTATATAACCTTAATATTATATTCCGATTAATTAAGCAGTAATGTATGTATTTCCCTCACGGTACTTGTTACTTATGATTAGGCATTAGTATTAGTAGTAGCACTACTATATTCATATCACATGATATTACTTATATACTAGCACTTTTTCCCTCACCGGTACTGAAGTGCTCCCTATTGGTTTACTAGCATCTTACTAAGATGTTTCAATTCAGATGCCTCCAATATCGTCACTATTTCTAGCTTAGAACGGTCCCATTAAGGACCCTTTCCTTTGTCTAGGTTAATCATAGTCTTTACGTCCATACTTAGACATTGTTATTAAATGTAGTCTTTCAATTACCTCTCCTACTCCCATTAGGATCCCTCTCCCTTACTCCCCTCACTCTATACGATTTATGCTGGATTAATCACTATGATTGTATTATATACTATATACCTTAACCTTACTATAAAACATATACTATAATAAGAAGGATTACTTAGGTATGTCTATACTATCTAGATACCTATAAAGTAAGTTATCTTGTAGAGATAAGATATATCTGATTTATATGATCTCATAAGCTTAAAATAGAGGGGTAAGAGGATAGCATGGGGTATGCCCGGCCTATCTATGATAGGCCGGGCCCTATGTGTCCTATACTTAATACCTTCCTATCTAACCTGTCTTATAACAGTACTCTATATCACTTAGATCTATCTATATATCTTAATGATAGATTAAACGATTATAATACCATTTATATAGATACATTCCCTTAATAGGGGGCTCACCGTACTACCCGGCCTATCTCTGATAGGCCGGGCTATATTCACCTATACTTACATGTTAATCTCATATACCTTATATGCCTTATACATCACCATTAATTAGTAATGAAGTTAAAGGTAAGATTATAATCAGATAAGAGGATCTAGGTAGCTTTATAGAGAGGAGTATGGATGAAGGGTACTCTAATCCATGCCCGGCCTATCTCCTCCCCACTACATTCGATCACAGATCTCAGTAGTGGGGTCTAGGCCGGGCTCTATCCCATTATGTATGTATTTATATGATTACTCCCTATTACTCCACCACTCTCATACTTAACTCTCTACTACTTAGTAGATGCTAGATTAACTATAGGTTTAATAGGACTCATAATGAAGGATAGTATCTTACTATCTAAGACAATATAATCTAGGTGACTCTTAATAAGAGTGGAACATTATAGGATCTATAAGGGAATAGAGGATGAGATAGGGTAACCCGGCCTATCTACGATAGGCCGGGCTCTACCACGGTATATACGTGTTATCCCCATAACACCTCCTCTTTCATACTAAAAGTACCTTGATTCATTCTATCATAAATACTCAAGGTTTAATCGTACTAGATCATATACTATGTCCTTCTTATACTTAGATGAATAAATGGTTATAATATAGGTACCTAGTATATATGAATACTCTTATATAAGTAAGGTTCACTATGTCTAATTAAATGGGGATTTAATAGAACTAACACGAACCTAAGTTCACAGTACTACCCGGCCTATCTCTGATAGGCCGGGCTTACCTTACACTCTCCCTGTATAGATGCTATCTAGTCCCCTTTATTGATAGTAAGTATACTTGTATATCTATCAACTCTAGGTTGACTTCTCTATTAGGTTACCTTTTATCTTGAGATTATGATGCTATAAGATAATGATGATGTAATCTAGTGTTATAGAGGGAGGAATGATCTAGGATCCTAAGAAGATGGATACACTACACCCGGCCTATCTTCGATAGGCCGGGCTTACTTTGTACCAACATTATACATAGTACTATCCCTGTCTATATACTATCTAGATACCTTTATAGGTAGAGAGAGTATGACTATACTGGGACATCCATACCCGGCCTATCTCTGATAGGCCGGGCTATACCTGTACACTCTACTTATGAGTAGCTATTAGGTTACCTTTAATCCTTATATAATGATGATATAAGATGAGTATTATCTAACCTACTCTTCTAGAGTAAGGAATACATGGCCCTGTATATAGACTATATATACACCTTTATATAGGGATATATATGACTATACTTAATGTTATAGAAAGATGAGGGTCTAATAGGACTAACCTATACCTATCGATTACCCGGCCTATCACCGATAGGCCGCCCTCTCTCCGTGAGGAGAGAGGGCGGGCGCCCCACCACATTCGATCACAGATCTCAGTAGTGGGGTCTAGGCCGGGCTATATACTAGTGTACTCTATTAAGTTACCTTTAATTCATCTATAATGATACTTATCAACTATGTTATAGAAGATGAGGGTCTAATAGTACGAGTCCTAACCTATACACACCTCATGGTACCCGGCCTATCTCCGATAGGCCGGGCTATATATCCCTTACTATTGAGTATCTTATATGATATAAGATTATACCTATCTAATCTACTATTATTGAGGGAGTAATGACTACATACCTAATATTAAGGATATAGAGGGATGGTCACCACACCCGGCCTATCTCCGATAGGCCGGGCTATAATCATATCACCTTACAGTGACCTTATTATGCAAGTTATATCGTATGATTCATCAAGATATCTTATACATATCTAGCATCTAATATAGGACTCTACATAGGAGAAGGAGTATGGGTTAGGGTATACTTGATTATACCTCAATACAGGTAGGGAGATCAAGGGTACTCTAGGATTGATACCCAACTATGAGCTAGTATCTAATACTAGACCTCTATCTATTATAGGTACAGTAATAGGATACATAGCCTGAACTATACTAAGGTAAGATAATGGGTGATAGATCAGTAGAATGAAGTCATTAAGAGTACAAGGGTATAGACACATAGAGCCCGGCCTATCAAAGATAGGCCGGGCCACCTGTACCCTACTCACTCTCCCCTATTTATGCTTAATACATCATATCTTCATCATAGATGTATATACTACCTTTATAGAGTAACTTAATGTAGTTGGGATAAGACTATAAGTCAGATAGTATATCAGGTACAACCCTCATTACTTCCCTATTTTATCATCATTTATGTATGTAATACATTAGGGTACCTAATCCTCAGTTAACCCTTATTAAACCTTCATTATTTGATATGATTGATCTATCTAGTATTAAGGGTAATATCACTGATTAGAATAGCAGTATAGTAAGTAAGGGGATAGTATGGAATATATCTAGGATAAAGGGTAATAGATAGGTAGTGTAAGGTATAGAGGATAGGAGTACATAACAGCCCGGCCTATCAGAGATAGGCCGGGTCATCCTCTCTATGTATCATGTTCTCCGACTGTAACAATAGTTATTAACTCATCTTCTATGTAGATAAATAAGGATTAGATAGGCTAGTCGTAGTATTGATCATATACTAGTACATAACAGCCCGGCCTAGACCCCACTACTGAGATCTGTGATCGAATGTAGTGGGGAGACGATAGGCCGGGCATACCACATCATATAGTACACCCATATCCACACCATTATTCTTATATGATATCTCTATAGATATTAGTATAGATAAAAGGAGTATAGATAGGAGTACAGAAGTAGGTATAAGGACTAGAGTATAGTACATAGTTGGATCACCTCTGATACTGCCCTATTAATAGTATATACTGTATATATTAACAGATAACCTAGTAATAGGAGGTTAGATCACTAAGAGTGAGCACTAAGGTTGATACCTGATAATACGTACATAAATGGGGCTATAATAGGTATAGCTATATGTGTAACGATATGGGGAGATAGACACATACAGCCCGGCCTATCGGAGATAGGCCGGGTAACCATCAGTACTCTATATAGAGGTGATCTGTCTTACTATAAGACTCCCTTTATATCTAAGAGGAAGGTATACCTTATAATATGGTCATAATAATGTATATGTAATAGGTATAGGTTACAGTAATGAATACAAGATGATAGAAGTAGAAGGGGGATCAGCCCGCCCACCATAGTAGATGGTGGGCGGGCCCTCCTTTATCCCTCCCTATATCTGTAACACTTCTCTCTATATAATATCCCCTATCTCATCCCCTTTAACATACTAGAATATCCCCTAGATATCTTATCATATAGATGATTAACATATGATGATATAAGTAGCACTTATAGGGTAGAGGTAGATGATTGGTATATAGCCCGGCCTATCTCCGATAGGCCGGGTAACCATCAGTACTCTATATAGAGTTGATCTCTTACTATAAGACTACCTTTATATGAGAGTAATACGTACTATATATGGTTCACATAAGATCCCTATCTCATCCTTATTATTCTTACTCTTATCTATCTATACAAGATTAAGCTGATTATATAGGTAAGATATATCAATAGGATTAAGTTCCTAATAGACTCGATTACATAGGCTTTATGTAATGAGTAACATAATGAATGACTTATGTATGATTAAATCAGTATAAAATGCCTATCCGTAAATCAAACGCTTACTTATCACTAGTAAACAGTTACCTGATTGATAGCCCACAACCAAGTAGTCTTAACTACTGATGAAATTTAGGTTCATTACTCGGACTTTGCCTGGTAATCCAGATTGCATCCGGTGTCTTCTTAGCTATGCATTACAGCAGCAATTTATCGTTAGCCTTCGATAGTGTTGAGCACATCATGAGAGATGTTAATGCTGGTTGATTAATCAGATACATCCACGCTAACGGTGCCTCTTTCTTCTTCATTTGCATGTACCTTCACATTGGTAAAGCCCTCTATTACGGTAGCTATAAACAACCTAGAGTTATGACATGAGTTATTGGTGTCATTATCTTCGTACTTACTATGGCTATTGCATTCTTAGGGTACTGTTTAGTATATGGACAAATGTCTCATTGAGGTGCTACTGTAATCACTAACCTACTGTCAGCCATTCCATTCATTGGTAACGATATCGTTCCCTTTATTTGAGGTGGTTTCTCAGTAAGTAACCCTACTATCCAACGGTTCTTTGCCTTACACTTCCTTCTACCATTCATCTTAGCTGCCCTTGTATGTATGCATTTAATGGCATTACATGTAAATGGATCATCTAACCCTGTTGGTATCACAGGTAACATCGACCGATTACCAATGCATCCTTACTTCATCTTCAAAGATCTAGTAACAGTCTTCGTATTCATCCTTATATTCAGCCTGTTTGTGTTCTATAGCCCTAACACGCTAGGACACCCAGATAACTACATCCCAGGTAACCCTATGGTAACACCTCCTTCAATCGTACCTGAGTGATACCTATTACCATTCTATGCCATCCTTCGTAGTATCCCTGATAAATTAGGTGGTGTAATCGCTATGTTTGGAGCTATTCTGATCCTATTAACACTGCCTTACACAGACAGATCTATCATCCGTGGTAACACCTTTAAAGTCCTATCTAAGCTAGCATTCTTCCTCTTCGTATTCAACTTCCTATTACTAGGTAACTTAGGACAGTTACATGTAGAGGTTCCTTACATTGCTCTAGGACAGGTAGCTACATTGTACTACTTCTCACACTATCTTATCATAGTACCATTAATCTCAACCTTAGAGAACATCCTCTATTACATCGGTACTTTAGGACACAGAGAAGACTAACTATTCATCACCAATAATAGAGGGTTACATCACTACCCGCACTCACATGTGAGTGCGGGCTACCCATACTGCCTCTATCATCGTATCATCTTACTCTTATTACCTTATTGTTAACCCTTATGTATTAAATGCCTACTAGATAACTCCATATAAGGATATAGTATAAGGATTACTTATGATGATCTCAGGTGCTATATAACATGAGTTGAGGTAGAGGGGGACCAGATAGACCCCGGCCTATCTATGATAGGCCGGGTATACGTGTCTATACACTGTCCTGTATCCCTATACATTAATGCCTACTAGATAACGTATATGTCTTATTATACATCTATATCAATACATGATTAATAAGTGGTTATGACATAGATGAAAGAGTATACCATACACCCGCACTCACATAGTGAGTGCGGGCTAACCATATTGCCTCTCTTATCGTATCATCTTACACTTAAGACCATATAGCTCATCCTTCTCTATAAGTGCTTATCAGATAACCTGAACCATAGTTAAGGTATAAGGATCATTCATTATGATCTCATGTCCTATATTACATACAAGTATAGGTGATAAACCCTATATAATCATGCCTACTAGATAGTATTGGGAGGTGATCCCGGCCTATCTATGATAGGCCGGGTATACGAGTCTATACCCTATTATGAGTCCCTACACATTAATGCCTACTAGATCATATATCTAATGATATCTTACCTGATATCCTTACTCATACTTAATGGTAACCACATAGGTATAACTAGCTAAGAGTACATCATGAGTGATATCCTGGCCTATCCCATACTATGAGGTAGTACCTTATACTAAAAGTGTATATTACATAGTGATTACATGTGTAAAATTATAAGAACATATCTGTATCGATTAATAGAGCTGTTTCTTATAGTATCATAAGGGATCTAATAGGCTATGACACCCGCACTCACATAGTGAGTGCGGGCTACCAATATCGTCTCTATCTTCATCTCCTATCTTTATGCTAACTAGATCGTCTAACTTATACCAAGTATACTCTTAAGGTATACCTTGCCTGGTACATATAAATGGTAACCACATAGGTATAACTCTAATACAGTGTAGAGTGATATAACACAGGATATGATGCTAGTTTAATAGTAGTATAATGAGGATAGGTTAAGGTATAGGTTCATTACTGATCTAATAGGCTATATTGGGTATGAATCATATGAGTAGATATCATAGGGTATAATAGGACACCCGCACTCACTATGTGAGTGCGGGCTATCCATGTCCCTACACATGTTAATGCTAACTATATCGTACATTATCAACTATACTATACTTATACATCTATCTATAAAGGAATGTAACATAGATAGGGGAATCTTAACCAATGACTAAGGGTATAGAATCCATCTATAAGTAGTGAGGACATCGTATCATGACCTTATAAGAGTACTATTAAGGAAGAAGGAGTAGACTGCCCGGCCTATCTCTGATAGGCCGGGCATACCATGGTACTCTTGATCCCTTATACTCTATCTGCCTCCCAGATAGTATCATCTATTACTAGTCATCTTATAGAGATAGTATCAGCTATTAGGGATCTAACTAGCTATATTGAGTATGGATCCATAGATAGGACACCCGCACTCACTATGTGAGTGCGGGCTATCCATGTACTCTCCACTTAGATTAATGCTTACTAGATAGTTGACTATACATCATATAGTGAGATATATAGAAGTGTATGATAGATAAGGAGATATAGGACATAACCTACTAGTAGGGGGTTAATGACCTTATTGATGAATAAGTAGGGATGACATAGTACCATAACCTTATAAGAGTACTATTAAGGAAGATGGAGTAGACTGCCCGGCCTAGGCCCCACTACTGAGATCTGCGATCGAATGTAGTGGGGCGCCCGCCCTCTCTCCTCACGGAGAGAGGGCGGCCTATCGAAGATAGGCCGGGCATACCTTGATACTCTTGATCCCTTATATCTCTCTAAGTGCTAACTAGATCGTTATGATCTATGTATCTAATATCATATAGAATACCTACCTTAATAGGGATAGGGATAACCTATGTACATAGCTTTCTATATAGCATTAAGTTAGACTTAAGGTATATGATGATAGTAAGGATTAACACAGACTCATACTGCCCGGCCTATCATAGATAGGCCGGGCATACCATGGTACCATTTATGCCTACCTCATACTCATATCTATAGAGTAGATTAATAGCTGAGGAGATAGTCTATACCTTCCTATACCTTATCAATAGATACTCAGTAAGAGTATCCTCTATAGTGATGTAACTACCTTTATATTGAATGATATGAGTTAATAGATGATTGTTATGAGATAAAGGGTAGTAGATAAGGCTAAGTAAGCATTACCAGGGATAACACTGCCCGGCCTAGACCCCACTACTGAGATCTGTGATCGAATGTAGTGGGGCGCCCGCCCTCTCTCCTCACGGAGAGAGGGCGGCCTATCGGTGATAGGCCGGGCATACCAACTCCTATAATAAGTCCCTATTACATCGTATGATATGTACTAGATTAGATCTACCGATATAGAGATATGAAATGTTACCTATAAGGTGTTGATATCTTACATACAATAAAAGGTAACTAGATAGTGTATCAATATACTAGGTATATAGAGACCAATAGTGATGATTAACGCTACTGTTTAGAGTAGACTCATATTGCCCGGCCTATCATAGATAGGCCGGGCATACTACCTCCTATAATAAGTAGAGAGAGCATAGTATAAATGCTTATTAGATAGTAGATAATAAGATATGTTATAGGTCATACAATAATGTACCCTTAATAGGATGTAATGAATAGTTAGTGTATCTCTTATTACACGTGCTGTATTAAGATAGGAAGTTCGTTGAATGTGTGGTAGTTAGCTGGTCTAGCTAGGATAAGCTCTAGATCAGAGTCACGAGTAGCTCTAGTGTTATTAGCCTCAAGGAAGTCAGGAGTAACCTGGATCTCCTCTCTCTCGTTCTCTCCATTCTCTAGCTGTACTAGTACGCTATAAAGCCCGATTACAACAGATAGAACTGACATGATTGATCCTCATGAAGAAATGAGGTTTCAACCGTAGAATGCATCAGGGTATTGTGGGATACGTCTAGGCATACCGTTTAGCCCTAAGAAGTGCATAGGTAGGAAGATGATGTTTACTGAGATGAATAGTACTCAATAATGCACCTCTGCAAGTACCTTGTTGTAGTTTAGACCGAACATTGATGGACCTCAGTAGTAGTATCCACCAATCAGGCTAAATAATGCACCCATAGATAGGACGTAATGGAAGTGACCAACTACGTAGTAACTATCATGGAAAGCTACGTCAATACTGGCATTTGAGAGCATAACTCCGGTAGTACCACCAATAGTGAACAGGAATAGGAATCCTAATGCGAATAACATAGGGACAGCTAGACGTAGTTCACCTCCGTATAGAGTGGCTAATCATGAGAAGATCTTAATACCTGTTGGGATAGCAATAACCATAGTAGCGCTAGTGAAGTAAGCACGGCTATCGATGTCAAGCCCTACAACGTACATATGATGCGGTGTTACTATATCATTTCCTATATAGTAGTGGACTATATCTTATACTTATGACTTATTTTTGTGGCCTATCTTTCGGTTTAACAATAGGCTTTTATTCATGCTTTTTCTCATTGAATCTATCTCCGAAATTGTTTCACGAGATAAAGGTTGTCTATCAATAACTTTAGACAGTATGACTTTAAAGATTAAATAGGCATTTAATTTGGTAGTCTTTAGAGGATATTGATCGAAATAATTCACGATTGTTTTATGTCTTTCACGATGATTACAAGAGATATCGATCCTATAAGCATTATTATTGCCCGATTTTCTTAGTCTAGCTAAATGCTTGTTATATAGTAACTGACTGATATCATTTAATACAGATTCATCGTTTTGATCAAGGATAAATCTGCACTTTATATAGGTTATTTCTCTGTTCTTATACTTATGTATTGAAAAACAACCCTCAGCATCGGTAAATCCTGATAATCAAGCATCCTTTAAAGATACCTCTTTTTTGGTTAGATTAAGGGTCAAATCTATGTCAAAGAATGTCTTTGATTTTAGGACCTCATATCACCTTTCTAATTGGGCAATTTTAGCTGTTAATCTTAAATGCCCATTAAATAGTAAATAGAGCAGTAAACAATCTCTTGAATGATATACGATGTATCTACCATAAATTATTCTATCATCCTTTTTATGTAATTTAACATAACCAAAGCCTAAATAATCGCGTATATCATATAATATCCTATAATCCTTTTGAGTTAGAACAAAGCGACAATTATCGTAATGACGTAATATAGCACCATCTCCTTCAGAGAAGCCTATAAATCAATCTAATCAATCGTCACTTAAATCCTTATTATAAAGGCATTTATAATGTAGCTTGAATAAATCATAAGTATCATCACGTGTAGTCTCTGAGGAACCTCCTAATGTAGATACCTTGCGATATCTACCTAAGTTTCCTGCTGATTGGGATAAGGTATTGGTGTTTAGACTGTAAAAAGTAACCAATAGATAGGCTCCGTTCCAGCATATAGTGATGTTTATTACCACTATCTCACGATAATGGAAAGCCATCAATTGACTTCATACTAGGAATCCTAGTAGACCAATGCTACCAATAGCATAGATCATACCGATCTGTCCGAAGATCTGTTTCTTAGTGTAAGTTGAGATGATATGTGAGATGATACCAAAACCTGGTATAATCAGGATATAACAATGGTCTTGATTAGTCTAATAGTCACGATTAAATGACCTATTAAATCTAATACTCAAGAACTTACGTCCTTGTTGGGACTCTCTCTTATAATGAACACACTACGATCTCATTACCTTCTTCTGAGCTATAATGTAGGCTTTACGTCATCTTAGATAACTCCGATGTTTACAGCTTTGTAAGTGATATCTATCAAGATAATTGATGACTCTCTTAGCTGATCCATAACTGCTACTCTTATAGCGATAAGTATCTTCATTAATATATGATATATTCCCGCCTAGAGTGGCTTTAATGGCCTCAAGTAAGTCCTTACTCTGATGTTCAAGTAGTAAGTTAATACCATCAAAACTGCCTTTCATATCGATGAAACCAGCTAATCAGTAGTTAGTATTAAGATCGAATGAAGTAGCTTTAAGCTTACCTTTAATTAGATGATTAACTCTAAGTAAACCTTTCTGATTAGTGAGGCAGTAAATGATAGTCTTATGCTTAAGTACACGACCATAACCAATAGCATGCTTTAATTGGTAAGCTAATCGGACATCATGGAGATGTATGACGAGATGACCATCTCTTGTAAAGTAACCATTACCATCGATTAAACCAGCTAAATAATGACCAAGTTGATCATCAGTATGTGGTTTAAGATGAGTAGGTACATGATTAGAGATGCATTTAATGTGTTCATTATTGTTGCGTATAGTCTCTGAGGTTCCTCCCGGTTTAATCGGGGAGTTACCTGCTGATTGACTCATAACTCGTAATGTTTTCACTATGTCCTTACCATTAAGGATGGAGTAATTACGAGGTAATGCTCCGATGTATGAAGCATAAGTGTTTCCAGCATATAGCAACATTATGAGGCTTAGTTCCTTAACCTCAGGGTGCGTATGGACTATATCTTCTGCATTTATTGAAATTTATTATGGAATAAAACTCATGTCTTTAACAGAGAGAACCCTTTTAAATACCCACTTTTCTCCATGTAAACTAAGTGATAGAACTCTCTGATTAAGCCCAATCTATGCTGCTTTGTTGATTGAGATGTGAATCATTTCTGATATCTCATAAATAACAGCACACTAGGACGGCGAGATAGTTTCCATGTATATGAACCATTGCTGGCTCTACGGTATACTATCTCACCACCAAATATATCAGCAAAGCCTTGAAGACTTACTGCCGACTTACCTGTAACACTTAAGTATATATTAGGTACTCTACATTTAATGTCTCCTTTACCATCAAAATAGCCCATAAATCAGGCATTAAATAAGGTTAAAGGTACAGGTACGTTAGCCTCTATATTTAGTAGAGAACATACCCTATGTAGTTGACTTAATCTTAGAGGAGTATGTAGATGTCCATTAACATGCTGTATTAAAGTGATTACACTAGCTTTATCTTGTAATCTATAACGAAGAGTATGATCACCTGATCTAAGCCGTATAGAACCACCATACTTGTCTTGGATAACTTTTAACATTCTTTCCTCTTTCTGAGGTACAATTATTTCACAGTTTACTTGAGATTTATGAGTGATTTTAAAGGCACCATTAGCATCGATTAGACCAGCTAATCATTGATGGAATGGGTCTGTTGAAGGGGATACAGTTACACGTGTAGTCTCTGAAATATCTACTGAGTTCATAGGCATTAATTGCTTAGTATATGAACCGTTGGTTATCTGCTGATTACTTCTAGTATTTCTACTATCTCTTAACCTTTTAACTCTAGGGGCTAGGAGTAGACTGATACCTAGAGTAGTTAAGTAAGCTATGTATGATGTACATAGGAGTTTCCAGCATATAGTGTAATGCGTATGTAAAAAGGGTATTACAAAGGGCCAACCTTGACCGAAGAATCAGAAGAGGTGTTGGTATAAAATAGGGTCACCACCCGCAGCTACCTCGTAGAACCCGGTGTTGAAGTTACGGTCCATTAATAGGAGTGTTACACCTGCAGTTAACACTGGTAATGAAAGTAGTAATAAGATCGCTGTAAAGAACACACTTCATACGAATAGAGGCATGTCTGTCATATGGATCCCAATACTACGCATGTTTAGTGTAGTTACAATGAAATTAATAGCTCCTAATAGGGATGATATACTTGTTAGATGTATAGCAAAAATAGCTAGATCTACCGAAGGTCCTGAATGAGCGCTAATGGATGATAAAGGTGGGTAACAATGCTTTGTTTATAATCTCATATAATCTACGATTATACTATCATTATTTCTACCATTTACATGGTAGTTCGGACTATGCCTTGTCCTCAAGCTTATGCTTATTCCTTAGGTTTCTAAGATACATGGTAACTTTAGTTAGCTCGGGATAGTGCTTAGTGTAATTGTGACTATATTTCATGAAGGACCTTTTCCAGATAGAGAATTCCAGGTTCTTCGCTCCTTTGAAGAGGATAGAGTGATCCTTGGTTATGAAATAATGCACTATATTAAGTAAAGACCGTTTAGACGTAGTTTCAAGATAAAAAGCCTGGTTACTCGTAAACCTAACACTAGATTTGATATGAAAGATCATCTTAATAACATATAGGATAATCGGATCGTATTTCTGAGTTATACCGAAGGAGTGTACTAATTTGTTAGCAGATTTCTGTGTCAAGAAGAAGCTTCCTTCTGCCTCTATAAACCCGGTTAATCAGCTTTTAGAGGCTATGTTTTTCACCTGGTTTACCGAGGTAATTTCAGAGTAATGCATGTTATTTCATACAGGAGACTGAGATATTAAAGGACTTGTAGTCGTACTATCCTTAGTCTCATTCTGGATGTCTGTAATGGTTAACTCTTTAATCTTAAGGATTTCTAATAAAAGTGCTTCTCTATCAGTAGATATAGGCTTATTCGTGTATAAATTGAGAGCTTTCTTGAACTTTATGTAGTTAAAGTGCTTACTAGATAGTAAGGGATATTCATCAAATATAGGTAAAATAACATCGATTAAATCCTCTCTTTTCGTTACAACGTAGGAAGTCATATGTCTGGCTTTATCCTTGGTAATTCTCCCTATACCAAGCTCTTTTTTTATCTTATAAAGTACTTGCTCATTATAAATACTCTGAGATAGCTTATAGGTAAAAGTTACCCTACTATTCTTCTGATTTACGTAGATATTAAAAGTACCGTCTCCATCGGTAAAACCGACGAGTCACTCCTTAAAGTTAAGATGATTGTCTCGATCATTCACTCTAGCCTTATAAGGTCTTAATCCCATCCGCTTTTTTCTAAGGTAATTAAGCTTGAGGACTGTCATGTGTAGTCTCTGATGGGTAGTGTGTACCCAGGCATGTGAACCTCTTCCGAGGAATGCTACATTTATTATAACTGTAAGTAAATACGAGTAAAACATAGCATGTCATAGTATGACTAAGGTCTTCCATGCATCGAATGACATTTTAATGAACAGCTTAGAATCAACCGTTCAACCGGTACCAGCTCCAGTTTCAATGAGTAATGATGCAATAACACAAACTAATGCAGGTGGTAGACATCAGAAGCTAATGTTGTTTAATCTAGCAAATGCCATGTCAACACCTCCAATCATGATAGGTAGGAAATAGTTACCAAAACCACCAATTAGGAAGGGCATAACAAATAGGAAGATCATAGCGATCGCATGACCAGTTACGAGAACGTTAAATACCTGGTTGTTCCCGTGTAAGAACATAGGTCCTGGTCCTGATAACTCTAGTCTGATGATAACTGACATAGCTGTGGCTACCATAGCACAAATCATACCAAAGATCATGTATAAGATCCCGATGTCTTTATGCGATGTACTGAACAGTCAACGTGTTACGTAATTCATGTCATTGTGACTTGAAGTATGGTTGATACTCATGTATGTTTATTTATGCCTATATAATAAGGCTATTAGGATAACTTCCTGTTAACATACTCAGATGCTCTCTGAGTTACCTATAACATCCCCTTTATCTTGTCTTATCTTCATACTTATAAGAATAATGTAGTATTAATAGTAAGATCTATACTATATGTCTTATAGGTCATATCCATGATCAATTAAAGGTAATAGGATAGGTCACTCTCTGCCCGCCCTCTATCTATGATAGAGGGCGGGCTATCCCATACTCTTCATCTATCATTCAATACTATGCCAAATATATCGTATTATATACTCATATATGATTCTTTACCTTACTTAATACTTACAGGTAGTCTAATAGTATAGACTATAAATTATATATCTATGATATTTATCTCATATTGTATTGTAATAATGAGGTATAGATAAGGGTATCTCTATGTAATAGATAATGGGTTAATGACGATGTAATCACCTGAATAAGGGCATAAGTAGGGTACCTGATGCCCGCCCTATCTACGATAGGGCGGGCTATCTTCTCCTGTATACCTCATCTCTCATCTATACTTCATCCTATTACTGCTATAATAATCGGTATGATTATCTATATAATCTATCTCTTAATTAATTACCAAGAAAGGTGTATATAAAGTGATGATTAGATAGAGTGTATCATCTAGATTAAAGGAAGTAGGATAGGACATAAGGTACCCGCCCTCTATCTGTGATAGAGGGCGGGCTCTCTATACATACATCCCTATGTTATCTACTATATTTGATCATATATTCAACCATAACCATACCTAAGGTTAGAGGTACTGATGCCCGCCCTATCGGAGATAGGGCGGGCTATCCTACACTCTCTTATAGCCTAGATAATCCTTATATAGATCATACTCTCTTATAGCTATCATAATCGGTATGTCTTACCTTTATCCATTGTATAGGTTTACTTCCTCTTAATGGTGTATACAAAGGAAGGATCTACTAGATAATCATCTATATGATTGACCTTACAAGTAAGTACTAAAATGGAGGTCTAATGGGGTAGATGAGCATGTATGGAGGTACATATGAATAGGACTACCCGCCCTCTATCACAGATAGAGGGCGGGCTCATACTCATGACTATGTTACCATAGGTAGTGATACCTTAAAGGTTGTTACATAGGTAACCAAATGCCTGTATGTCTATCATCTCTTATACATACATCATTGAATTATAGCTATAGTAATCAGTATGACTTACTGATATAGTAGATGTATAGGTTACCTCCTATAAATGTATACTACATAGTAGGTATATACCTGGTATAGAGGGTAGATATACCTTAGACATTAATGTATCATATATAAGGATATATATAGATGATTAGATATCATTCTATCTACAGGATAAATGAGGGTTATATAGCACACTCATGTACCCGCCCTCTATCATAGATAGAGGGCGGGCTCTCTGTATTACCTCCGGTGTAATCCATCACTCTATTACTGCCCCTATTATCCTTATACTTCCATAGTCTCTAGTATCTCTAATAGATACTCTTATCTATCCTCCTTAAATACATCCTATTACTTATAGGTTGAGTATGGTTACCTAACCCTGATTAATCTAGCTTAATTAGGGTGTATCATATCAGGTATAGATTATGAACTGATCTATCAGAGTAAAGATAATCTAATAGTAACCTTAACCAGAGGATAAGGACATCATATGCCCGGCCTATCTATGATAGGCCGGGTGCAGGTATCCCTCATCAGTTTAAGCTACTCTTATAGTCTTCCTATGTATTATTATAGTGTATTATTATAATATATCATACTACAGAATTAAAGGTGATCTACTAGTTATAGCAAGGGGTACTAGATATAGGGACATCTATGCCCGGCCTATCGGAGATAGGCCGGGTTACCCATCTCTATGTGTCTATACTCATATATAAGGGTTATACATCTATAAGTGGTTCATGTATATCTTTACAACTAAAGGGATTGTAATAGCATCCATGATGAGGGCTAGTTAAAGGTAGAACCTGTAGGTAATGATGCCCGGCCTATCGGAGATAGGCCGGGTCATCCTATTCATATATAGGTCTACCATTCCTTATCCTTATTAATGTCATCGAGATAACTACTAGTCATCATAAGATGAGTATACTCCATTATAGCCCGGCCTAGGCCCCACTACTGAGATCTGTGATCGAATGTAGTGGGGAGACGATAGGCCGGGTAACTGGTCCCTACCCTTCATTACCTTCTCTATCTAGTTATATAACATTTAATACCACTGTAATAAGGATCTTATCATGATCTCCTATGTAGTCATACATGATCATATAGAATGGGACTCTAATAGAGGTGAAGTAGGGGATCATGGATACTAGTGGGTTAGCCCGGCCTATCGGAGATAGGCCGGGTTACTTACCTATCCCTTCAGGGTCTTCTATTAATGCCTCATTACTCCTAAGTAATCTTAGTAATACATCCTTACCAGAACATACTCATTAAATGCTACTATAATAAGGTTATTATCCTATACATTGATATAGTCCTATATGTTGATAGATAATGGTGCCCTAATAAGAGATGATATAGTCATCATAATGCATAGCAGGTTAGCCCGGCCTATCGGAGATAGGCCGGGCCATCAAGTAATACCTAGGTCTACTCTCCCTCTATTCTAAGGTAATAATGTACTTGAGATAGTAACTAATATGTATAAGTCTAATACATATACTAACCCTTCATATGACTCAATTAATGCATGATTAATCATAAGTAATGATAGTAAATCACTCTTAGTCATAGGATATGAATTAAAGGGACTGTAATGGGAGTAAAGTATAGCATATAGCCCGGCCTATCAGAGATAGGCCGGGTTCCTTACCCTATATCTCCTTAGAGATGTATTTAATGGTACTCTAATAGAGATGAAGTAACCTTTATATGATCTATATCCGGTACCTATACCTATTCTAGAATAGCCATCCTAATCATAGTGTAGATCACTTAATGATCTGATAATCCTTCTTATACCAGAAGCAGTTATTAAGGAAGGGTAGTCATAACATAGAGATAAGGTTATATGATCTAATAAAGGGGATTTAATAGAGATACCTAACGATAGATGTAGATGTACAAGTATTAGACACATACAGGCCGGGTACTCATGTATATCTCCATACTAGCTATACTAGTTGAATCTTCCTATTATAGCATCAGTTATAGAGCATAAGTATATAGTGTATGATAATCATAGTAGTAGTAGTTGATTAAAGCCCGGCCTATCAGAGATAGGCCGGGCCATCCAGTACGGTACATGCCTCCCTATTAGAGTCTATTTAATCATATGAATAGTCATCATATTCATCTCTCATACTCATACGATAAGATCCACAGTATTGGTACTAAGATAATAGTCCTTAATATACTCACTATAACTGTCTAACTAATCATGACATAGTAAGACTAGTTACTCCCTGTATATCATATGAATTAAACCTTATTTAATCGGATAGTATATGATAACATACCTTACTCTTGGTAATAGGTGGTAGATAGTGGATGACTAGATAAAGCTAGGGGTATAGGGAGAGATATGGGGATATACCTCCATATATACCTTACTCTATATGATGATACATTAAGGTATCTGGATCAGACTAGGTATAGTCTAACACTCATACATTAGAGCCCGGCCTATCATAGATAGGCCGGGTATTCCTCTATGTCTATAGACCCCTTATCTACACCCCTTTCCCTTATACACATGTGTTAAGATATCTATCATACCTTAAGTATGAATAAGTCCTTATGTAATCAACATTACATGTATAACCATCATTATATACATATAACACTATATATACACCTGTATTCTGTTCTATTCAGGGTAGAGGACTCTATTAGTTACCTAGCATTATATGGATGATAATAGGAGTAGGTATCATATCATGAGATATAACCTATCTCAGTAGCTATATGAGGATATACAGTGATAGATGGAGTGCCCGGCCTATCAGAGATAGGCCGGGGTAATGGAGGACATATATGTCCCTATCTAGATAACACTATTCAGTTAGATATGTACCTCATAGTGTATACGTATATCTTCATATGATCTGATCTAAGTAGCATTATAGTAGTATATACCTAGGTAATGGTGAACCTACTATCATAGTACCTTTATCTTGTATAGATAGTGGTAGTAGTATAACATATACATATAAGGGATAAGAGTAGCATAATGAGAGTAGAGGAGGAGTATACGGTAAGTATGGTGGAAGAGAGCCCGGCCTATAGGAGATAGGCCGGGTATCTGGTACACTCTACCTGCATAGGTATGCTCTATATCATACCTGTAACCTTATTGGTTATCTCTGCACCTATATCTGTTAGATCTCCTAACTATTACCATTATAGTGATGTAAGTACTATTATAGTAGTATATACCTAGGTAATGATGTATCATCTATCACAGTACCTTTATCTTGTATATCAAGGAGATAGGACATACATGGTTAAGGTAATATATGCTATAACAGTAGGGTACTAAGAGGAGAGTAAGGGAATAGGGGTAAGTATGGTGATAGAGAGCCCGGCCTATCGGAGATAGGCCGGGTATCTGGTACACTCTATCCTCTAGTAGACATAGGTATCATATCTGTCTTCATATAGGTTATCTCTGCACCTATATCTGTTAGATCTCCTAACTATACCTCTATTATGATGTAAGTAGCATTATAGTAGTATATCTCCTGGTAATGATGAACCTATTATCACAGTACCTTTATATTGAGTATCAAGTAGATAGGATATACATGGTTAAGGTTATATATAGGATAACAGTAGGATACATTGAATGATGATTGATCACTTATGCGATACTAATACCATTAATCGAGTATACACAGGTATACAGTTGATGGTGGGATAGAGCCCGGCCTATCAGAGATAGGCCGGGTTATGATGGTACCTCCTATATCCCTACCTTTATCCTGGTATGTTAGTCTACTTAGTATTACTTACTATATACACGATTTAAGTAGCATTAAAGTAGTAGAAGAGTAGAGATAATGATCTATATAGCCCGGCCTATCAAAGATAGGCCGGGCAAGGGAGTCCTATACCTTACCCTATCTCTATACAATGTTGGATGTAACTAGATTTAACCTCATTAGATCGTATATAATCGACTAAGTATATAGAGTATGATAAAATATGGGTAGATGGGGAGTATTGAGGGGTATGTCTTAGGCCCGCCCTCTATCACAGATAGAGGGCGGGCTATATGATTCATCAACCTTAATCTAGACTCGTTAATAGTCTTACTATCTAGTCTCCATTAATGGAGAGATCCTAGTTAGAGTAGAATTAGCTAAGTAAATGCTGATTTAATCATGATGAATAGTTAGACTTTGTAGTACTCACTGCTACTACTTCCTTTCAAGTATTGCCGATCTATCCGTAACACTTGAAGTAATACCTCTAATACAAAGGCTACGACTAATAGCCCTAAGAATAGGATTAAGATGATTAAACCATAAATACCGTTGTGATAGGCAGACACTACATAAGGTAGTATAGATGAGATCTCAAGGTCAAATGGTAGGAAGAGGATAGCAACCAGAATGAATGCTACAGAGAAAGCAGCTCTAGACTGCTGGTATGATGTGAACCCACACTCAAATGGTCCTGTCTTATCCACATACGCATTACTAGGAGCTAATAAGACATTCAATCCTATAAGTAATAATGCCACTATAGGAGCAAGGATTAGGTAATACGTGAACATGTTAATGTGTTAGTAAAGTAAGCCCTTCTAATAGTGTAGGTAATACTAAGAATAAACCAGTGAGTAGTACGGCATATACACTGATGATCAATGAAACACTACTACTTAATGCTGATTTAATAGAAGTAGTTACGGTTAAATTGCTAGCAAGTTGTTTGATAATATAAGCGTAATAATAGGTGGCTACAACGCTAAATACTATGATACCAAGACCTTCAAGGTAAAGACCTGCGTCCATAAGGGCCACGATGATGTAGTACTTACCATAGAATCCAGGTAGAGGTGGTATTCCAATAAGGGAGAACAGGCAAAGGATGAAGACAAGACATACAGTTTTATTAGGGATTACTAGGTGATTAACGTTCACGATAGGTGATCAATGTGATGCTGGATTTGTCGTATATTCAGCAACAACAAGGATACAGTAGAAGATAAGGACATGAGTAAGGCTATACTGTATGATATATAGGTAGTAAGCTTGGTCTCCGAGTGCTACAGCAGTAATGAGGTAACCGAAGTTAAGGATACCACTGTACGCCAGGATACTCTTCAATGTTACCTGATATAAAGGTGTATATGAAGCAATAGCTATTGAGAGGTAAAATGCTGCTAGTAATAGCTGAGTGTTGAATAATGATATGTTTAAGTAAATGAACGACATAATCGACACTTTTGCAACGATACTGATATAAGCTGTAATATATGTAGGAGTATAGCTATAAACTGCGATACTTCAAGCATGTAATGGAGCCAGACCCATCTTAAAGATAAGCCCTATTAATAGGATATCAAATGAGTTAAAGGTTTGTGCTGGATTAAAAGCATAATAGGTACCTAATTCACTAAGGTTAGTTAGTCCTGTTTGCTGGTATACTTCTGCTGATGACATAAGGATCAGTACTGAGGCAATACCTCCAGTAACGAAGTATAAAATAGCACCTCTAGTAGCATTATATGACTTGTTATAGACACCAGTAAGTAAGTATAAAGAGTACGATTGTAGCTCTATTATTACATACAGAGGAATAAGGTCGTTAACCATAGGTAATAGGATCAATCCTATTAAGTTGATTACCATTAAAAGGGCAATTCATTGGTTAGTTATGTTATACCGTGGTGTAATGCTACCGTATACGAGAAGACTAGCAACAAGTGCGATTAAAAGTAGGACTATTGGGCTGTTACCAGGTGTATAAGCAAATCAATCATTAAAAATGGTGATGTAACTGTACTCAATACCAAGACATTCTCAAGCGAGATAGAAGGTGAAGAGTAAGGCTATCACTGCTAAACGATTTAAATGCTGTGTTAATAAGGGGTTATAAGCGAGATAGACTATATATGTGACTAGAGTAGCTAGTAACATCCGACATAAGGCGATTCGAACACCTATTTCATCATCCGTAGTGATGAGTACTACCATTATACTATATGTCATCGATTATAAGGGGTATAATGAATACATACCTATACACCGTAGAGTAATAGGAAGCTAATCATAAGTGAGAATAGACCACAAGCCTCAGCTAGGGCGAAACCTAGGATTGCTTGAGGGAATAAAGTGCTACGTAGAGAAGGGTTACGTGATGTACCGTTGATTAAAGCAACGAAAACTAGAGCGATACCAATAGCAGCTCCACCTAATCCGATAGTAGCGATACTTGCACCGATGTACTTAGCAGCAAGAGCTAATTGCATGTCTAAGTGTGTCTATATAATCTTACTATATCTGCCAGTGTTAGCTTAATAGGAATCGAACCTATATTTCCCGATTATCAATCAGGCTCTCTACCATTGAGATATAAGCTAGTTTATCATACGATTAATACATCATTAATATCATATGAATGCATATCCTCTTATGGCCGATCTAATCAGCTTAGATGGACCTAGTTAAGGTCATACTAAGATGTACGATTAGATCGGCTTATCTTGACTCTAATGTATACATCCCTATATCTACACAATAATAGGTGATAAGATAGGGTATGTGATTAGATCATAATAAGATGATAAAAAGGTTAAGGAATAGGTAATATTAGTATAAGTCCCGAGCAAGTTCCCTTACCCGAACTGTATTTCAACTTATAGCATATCATAGATCGTATATAATCATCAAAAAGCTATCCTTATAAGGGGAATTAATGTGATGGTTATGGATCTTATCTGTGCTATTGATGAGTGATTAGTGCGAAATATATGGCGACTTCACCGTACTATGCTAGAGTACGATTACTGACAGTTCCTCTTTGATAGTCCCGAATTGCAGGGATTAATCGAGTTAAAGATATACTTCCATGATTAAACTAGTTCATTATCGTCCTATCTCTAAGACTTTAATTGATAGCTTATTCGTATCACACCTGTAGCCCAAACCATAAGGGTCATGCGGATTAGTCTTCGACCTCTACTTCCCATAGTATGTCTACTATGCATCTTAATAATGCTGATATAATCGAACATATTAACGAGGATTACGTTCATTTATTAGCTTAGTAACAGACCACTAGGCATGAACTGACGACAACAATGTAACGCCTGTAGCACTTACATCTTCATCATAACAAGTACGATTAAATGTAGTGTATTCAAGGTTTGGTAAGGTTCTGGGGTATCGTCCAATTAAACAGCATGATCCACTGTATCGATATATAACCGTCTAATGTATTACATTTCATTCTTGCGAACGTACTAGTCTGGTGGTATACTCGTAACATTTGCTTGCTCTGTTATCACTACAATAAAGGTGATTGGATAACAGCGTGGTATACATAGTTCACAGCTGCAGTTAAATGGGTACCGAATCCATGTCACTCTTGCAGCTTTCACCCCTTAGCGTCAATCCTATTACACAGCCTTTTTACTGTCTATTATATGTCATAACATATTATCTCTCTATATAATTTACATGCTGTAAACATAGGATTCTATTATTTATGCGATTAAATCAACATAAATGTTAAGCCTGCGGGTCCTTTAAACCATGGATGATAAACGCTTGCCCTGTGTGTATGACCGCTACTGCTGGCACACATCTTTGTAAGGACTAGATGATATTAGCCATCATTATTGACTAAAACACCAAGATATATCGGAGTAAACTTAAGTTCATTATTTAACGAATTAAATAGTCATTTAATCGCTCCTAAATCTTATATAGATAACATGATCAATCGTAAGATCATTGTCAATGATTCCTCACTGCTGCTACTAATAGTAGTAGAATCGCTTCTATGTGCTCCTTATGGCTTCCACCACGGAGTATAGGTCTCAGGCTAGTCCCCTTAATTCCAGCATAAAAGTATGCCTTTAAAAGCTAGGAACTACTACCTACATCTATCGAGGTTATTACTAACCTCTTACTACTCACCTGTACGCACCCTTAATCGGATGATTATGGGTACTTGCATGTGTTATGTCTCTATATAGCGTTGTATCTAAACCTACATCATATTTATGCAGTTGTAGCCGTAATGTTGAACTACTCGGAATTGAACCGAGATCGATCCATTATGAGTGGATAGCTCTAACCATTGAGCTATAGTTCAGTCTTTATACGTTACCTATACCTTTATCTTACTCCTCTCTTCTACCCCTCATTCTCCGACGGTGATCCTCCCTCCCTTTATACACACCTTTATTCTTATACTTATCCTTATCTCCATTATCCCTCTTATAAATGCTATAGAGATCCCCTAATGTATCTAGGTAGTTATATCCAAGAATATACGATTATATAGGCTTAATCTGTTAGATATGTATATAGATTGATAAGGGTTATTTAATAGGGGATATGATAGTAGTTGAGACAAGGTAGAACTATGCCCGGGCTATCGAAGATAGCCCGGGTTATGCATACCATACTATGTCTGCTACCTCACTCCTTTATATCCACCTTTATTCATATACATCTCTATATGTAGACATCTACTCATTATCACTCATATAAATGGTAACTAGATCATATAAATACTAGTAAAGAGATATACAAGGATATACGATTATAATGGCTTAATCTGATAGAGTATGGAGATATTAGGATGTAATCTAACATACTTATGTAATGAGCTATAAATAGGTTGGGGTAAGGCTAGGTATATGAATCCCTACGTGTTACCTCACTCCTTTTATACCTACCTTTATTCATATAGATAACCTTATATGAATTATATCACATATAAATGGTAACTAGATCATATAAAGAGAGGAGTAGGAATAGATCTCTTTATACGATTATAATGGCTTAATCTGAGATATATGAAGAATCTTATATACAAGGAATACTATGATAAGGGTAACTTAGTTAAGATTAGGGACATCAATGCCCGGGCTATCGAAGATAGCCCGGGTTATCCTCTCACCACTCACCTATCCCTATCTTATCCCCTATTAACCTTGCTTAACTTATGAGTACATATCATGTAGATATATGAGAACATAGATGATTAGAGTAGCATAAATGACATACAGAGGGTATAGCCCGGCCTATCTCTGATAGGCCGGGCAATCTTAGTCATGATATTGGTACCCCTCCCACTATTAGCTGGTACTCTATACCTACTATCCTCCCTTATCCTATAACCTTTATTGTATCTAACTGTAGACCATCATACTCTATCTAGTATGGACTCTGTCCTTGATCTATGTACCAGTATTGTGATATAATCAGAGATGATAAGTATCCTTGATGTATTAAGCAGTATATTGATGATGTAATATGATGACTGATAGAGGATGTATGAGGCAGAATAGAGAGTATCTATAGCCCGCCCTATCGTAGATAGGGCGGGCCATATCTATATCCTTACTCTATCTAGTCCCCTCTATTCTTAGTGATCCCACTAGTATTTATGTCCTCTATCTCTTAAGTAGTTTATTGATGGTCTAAGATGTCTATATACACACTATCTCTATACCTATATTAAGGTAAGTTATATGACATAACATACCGATATGATACCTGATAACATTACACTATGTATATACCAGTTATAAGAGAGAATGATGTAGTCTCATATTTGAATGGATAAATGATGGGGATATAGGAGTATACCTTCATAACCCGGCCTATCTCTGATAGGCCGGGCATTAACTACCCTATCTATGATACACCTACTTATCTCATCATCTATAAGCTTTATATAGAGATGAACCTAACTATACGATATGATGACCTTTAATCTAGGGACAAGATATAGATCTATCTTATCCGATTATAAGTACTATAATCTAAGCTTAAGTATAGGAGGTAATGAATAGACATACAGGTAGGGTAACCCGGCCTATCTCCGATAGGCCGGGCATGGATGTTCCTATATCTAGTACCTCTTGCTATAACTATTAGATCACCTTTAATCCTTATACAAGGTATCATGTACCATCTATCATGGATGATCTATGATGTATCTCGTTAATCATTAAAGGACATGTAATAAGGGAGATAGAGGATATAAGATGAAGGATAAGACTACTCTATTGACCCGGCCTATCTCTGATAGGCCGGGCATAGATGTCTTCAATGTCACTCTACTTAGTATACACCTCTAATCCATCATTTATCCCTGTTAAGTCATAACCTTACTCTCTAATCGATTATATCCCCTTTAATCAGTCATATAGAATTATAAGACATATAACCATTACAACACCTTTAATTAAGGATAACATGGAGTTATGAGGTTAATACAAGGTAATACGATAGGATGAGCTTTAATGTATGGCATAGATCACCACATCATTACCTCTAATCATTTATTATGTCATAACCTTACTATCTACAGGGTAGTATTAGCTTACATGAGCTAATGTACATAGGGGTTACCCGGCCTATCAGAGATAGGCCGGGCATTAGAGTAACCATGACTATATGATTGTATCCCTTATTACACTACCAATTAGAGTCTTTACTCTCTGTATATCTATTAGAGTACCATTTATAGATAGAGAAAGTGATAGTATAATGATAGATGATTACTAGTACTTAGATAGGGGACGTATAGATGACCGGGTATTATGTACCGGATATGGTCATCTTATGTATTCCCCCATTACACTACCATTAACCTATGATAGTACCAACTATGCGTATATAGGTTAGAGTATCATGATCTACTTTGTATTACGATTACAACTACTTAAATAGTAGTCAGATAAGGATATGATATAGAGACTATGGATATAGTGGCATTAAGAGAGGTATTGGGATGACCCGGCCTATCTCTGATAGGCCGGGCTATTATGTTCCTTATCTCTAACATCCTATGTATCCCTTATCACTATACCATTATCTTATGATAAGATCATCTCTATGTAGAGTATATCTATTATAATACCATTTATAGATAGAGAGAGTGATAGTATGATGATAGATGATTACTAGTACTTAGATAGAGTAATACAAGGGTATAAGGATTACCCGGCCTATCTATGATAGGCCGGGCATTAAAGTAACCATTGTATGATCATCACTCTAAGCATACCTTATTGTCCGAGTATATAGACATTAATTACCATGACTACATACTCATAGGTATCCCTTATTCTATTACCATTATCTTAGGATAAGATCAACTATCTGAAATATGAGAGTAAGATTACGATTACAAGTACTTAAATGGAGTCAGATAAGGATATGAGGGTCACCCGGCCTATCTCTGATAGGCCGGGCTAGAATGTTCCATACTCCTATATGACTCACTGTACTCTATTACATCTCCTTTAATCTATATAGATTCTAGTATGAATACTAACAATAGTAATGGATACTAAAGAGTAGTGGTATAATGGGACTCAGATAGAAGGATACAAGGGATAAGGGGTAGGATAGGGATGTACCCGGCCTATCTCCGATAGGCCGGGCTATTATGTACCTGATATGTATAACATACTCTATTGCCTATTACATCCCCTTACTTCTACTAAGTACATGTATATATGTTAGAATGATCATTATAAATGGTGTATACATAGAGATAGGATAGATGATACATCGATGACCCGGCCTATCTATGATAGGCCGGGCTTATGAGTACTATAGATCCTATACTATACAGCTCATGTATCCTTGATACCCTGATCTCACTAGCATATATGACACTATATGATGGTATACTCTATACTCACACTTACTCTACTATCTCCGTATATATTATGAGTACAACTAGGGGTATACATCTATACCTGGCTATAGGTAAGTCTACTTATCTCAGTACCATTACTCTGACATACTGTCTAGGACATCTAGATGATGATTACGATACCTATATAGGTTCTATCATTAACCTTAGATGAGTACTATCTCTATATCATTATTAATAAGGACTCAGGTATACCTTGACATAAGTATGACCTACAAGGTATATATGATGTACATGGCTATATCTGATGTATATGGCTATATCTGATGTATATGGCTATAAATGATGAACATGGTGATATAGAGAGTGAAGGGATACAGCCCGGCCTATCTATGATAGGCCGGGCAATCTTAGTGCTATACACTATACCCTATCTAATCCTATTTATTAGTATAGTATAACTAGTCATCATATCCTATTAATAGAGCATTAATGTAAGATAAAGGGAACTACTACTGACCTGTACACTAAACCTTATTACATAAGCATTAACGGATGAAGAAGGGGTAAGGTAAGTAGCATAGATAGACACCATTACCCGGCCTATCTCCGATAGGCCGGGCTATAACTACCCGAGTTAGACTATGATCTCTATGAGATAACTATAGTCATAACACTATCTGTAATAGTCATACTAATAGGTATCTAGATCAAGATAATATGGATGATCTAAGGGTTTAACATAAAGGTGGGGATATAGGAGAGTAATAAGGAGTAAGGGTAAGGACACCATTACCCGGCCTATCTCTGATAGGCCGGGCTATATTACTTCATATCCACTCTATACTACTTAATGTTACTTACATCGTAGATAATCATCATATAAGGTATATCTATGTATACTCGATTAAAGGAGGAATAATAGGACATAGTAATGAATGATCATGTATCTGACAGGTAATGTATAGTATACGAATATAGTAGGGACATAGATAGAGGTTACACTCTAAAGGGTGAGTAATCATCTACCCGGCCTATCTCTGATAGGCCGGGCTCTATTACCCATACTTGTCCTATACTCTCCCTCTACCCTTATAATACCACTGTTATCCTTTATAACACCTTAATCATGTATGTTATATTAACTTGAGGTATAGATAAAGGTATAGAGATGGAAGGATGTAGGGTACTCCTTTACCCGGCCTATCTCCGATAGGCCGGGCTATACTACTTCATATCTACACTCTTATTCCTTAATGCTAGTTAGATCATTATCTTCTAATAGATAGTATATCACCTTATATACTACAAATATAGGTACATAGATAGAGGTTACCTCACTCAAGTGAGTACTAATCATTACCCACTATCAAGAGTATCCCTGTGTATATCTATGTATACACCATTAAAGGTATTAACATAGGTGATGAAACATCATGTAAGGTATCACCATACTAATCCTACACTCTACCTAAATAATGCTACTGTTATCATTATAAGTGATCTTAATCAGATATGTATTAACATGATATACAAGATAAAGGTGGATAGATGGGTGGATATAAGAGGTATCCATTACCCGGCCTATCTCTGATAGGCCGGGCTATACTACTTCATATATTACTCTATACTCTTTTATGCTAGTTAGATCATAATATAATAGGTAATGTATAGTATACGAATACAGTAGGGATATAGGGGCATAGATGGGAGGTAACCTGTATGGAGAGAGGTACATCCTAACCCGGCCTATCTCTGATAGGCCGGGCTCTATCCCATCATCAATAGGATACCTATATCTATCTGTATCCTTGTATATGTTAGATTAAAGGTGTTAGTATAGGATCAACATCATGTATGTCTCCTTATATCCATGTATGTATCTATGGCTGTATGGTATCCCATTACCCAAGTATATCCTCCTTTAATGCTACTTACATCAGAGAGATGTACATCAGGTATATCATCTTATAGTCTATAAGATAAAGGTAAGGAGATAATGTTGTCTATATAGGGTATAGAGGGTACACATAGCCCGGCCTATCTCTGATAGGCCGGGCACTCCATCTATCATACCTTCCCTCACTGTCATCTATATCTGTGTATACTTATCACTACTCATATTGCTACTCATATCACTCCTCATTCCTTAATAGATCATATCCTTATAAGTATCATCTATATTGCTAAGTACATAGTCTATTATTAGATACTTATAGAGTCATATAAGAGTATACATAATAAAGGTGGGTATATGGTGTAATGAGTATAGGGGTATGGCCCGCCCTATCTACGATAGGGCGGGCTACTGGTTACTACTTAGTATGCTGATGACATCAGGTCTTATCTATACTTATGATAGATATCATATCTTAACCTATATTTATATGATAAAGGTTAGTAGATAAGGGTAACCTATACATATAGGTATACCCGGCCTATCGTCTCCCCACTACATTCGATCACAGATCTCAGTAGTGGGGCCTAGGCCGGGCTATATTACCTCGGGTAATCACACCTACTCTCATCTCATTATAACTGTCCATTTAATCAAGGATAGATCTACTTGATATCTAATGGATATCTAACTATAACTTAAGGTATGACAATAGGGGATAAGATAGGACAACATGATAAGCTGGATGCCCGGCATCTATCACAGATAGATGCCGGGTTAATCATACCATCTATACTCTATCCTTCCTCTCTATATGTCCTCATTCATACTTTATATCCTCCATTTATTGAGATCATAAGATCATA